TTAACCATCTATAGAATTGAATTCCATTGATGCCAAATCAAGAGGAAAATTGTGAGCATTGCGCTCATGCATAACTTCCATACCAAGATTAGCACGATTAATTATATCAGCCCAAGTATTAATAACACGACCTTGACTGTCAACTACAGATTGATTGAAATTGAATCCATTCAAGTTGAACGCCATAGTACTAATACCCAAAGCAGTAAACCAGATACCTACTACGGGCCAAGCCGCTAAGAAGAAATGTAAAGAACGAGAATTATTAAAACTAGCATATTGGAAAATCAATCGACCAAAATAACCGTGAGCCGCGACAATATTATAAGTTTCTTCTTCCTGACCAAATTTGTAACCTGCATTAGCAGACTCACTCTCTGTGGTTTCCCTTATTAAACTAGAAGTTACCAAAGAACCATGCATAGCACTAAATAAAGAACCACCAAAAACGCCAGCTACGCCTAACATATGAAAAGGATGCATAAGAATATTATGCTCTGCCTGGAATACAATCATGAAGTTGAAAGTACCAGAAATGCCTAAGGGCATACCATCCGAAAAACTTCCTTGGCCTATAGGATAAATCAAGAAAACTGCAGCAGCAGCCGCAACAGGAGCTGAATATGCAACAGCAATCCAAGGTCGCATACCTAAACGAAAGCTAAGTTCCCATTCACGGCCCATGTAACAAGCTACGCCAAGTAAAAAATGAAGAACAATTAACTCATAAGGACCGCCGTTGTACAACCATTCGTCCACAGAAGCTGCTTCCCAGATAGGATAAAAATGCAAACCAATAGCTGCAGAGGTAGGAATAATAGCACCAGAAATTATATTGTTTCCATAAAGAAGAGAACCGGCAACAGGTTCTCTAATACCATCAATATCTACAGGCGGAGCTGCAATAAAAGCAATAATAAAAACTGAAGTTGCAGTCAATAAAGTCGGAATCATTAAAACACCGAACCATCCAATATAAAGACGATTTTCAGTACTAGTAATCCAGTTACAAAAACGACCCCAAGCACTTGCGCTCTCGCGTCTTTCTAAAATTGCAGTCATGGTTGATTAATTTGGAGTTTAGTTAAAATAAAAATCAGAGACTCCCAAGCATGGCTTGTTATTCAACAGTATAAAATAATTTCTATATTGAAGTCAACTAAAATATAATCAAAAATAGAATATAAAAAACTAAGGGAATACCTTATGGGTTGCCCGGGATTCGAACCCGGAACTAGTCGGATGAAGTAGATCATTTCATTCAATTTTTTGAATATTTCAAGAAAATTCAAAAATCTCCTCCCAAACCGTGCTTGCAATTTTCATTGCACACGGCTTTCTCTCTGTATTTTCTATTTCTATTTCACATCTACCGGCAAAACAAGCATTTCATTAAATCACAAAAATTGATCTAGCATAAACCAAATATTTTGATCAAAAATAAAAAAAAAATCCAGAGCATTCTGCTGTTTTACCCAAAACTTGGTGAAATTATTTACCTCCAAAATATCTAAAAACCAAAGTCGTTCTGTAACTAAATCTATCTTAAATAGCAATTTTCTAAATTGTTTATGAAAACAGAAATATAGCAATTTTTTGTTTTTGAATTCAACTTGTTTTCGCACAAATATTTTACGTAGTTCAAATCCTAATTCTTTTCGAACTATACGTATCGTACTTTTATGCTTACAGGCTAAAGTTTTGATACATGAGAGAAAAAGTATATACTTCACACGATCTAAAAAACGTTTATTTCGTGCTCCACTGTAAAAAGAATCTACATTTCTGCAAAAATGATCATATTTATCAAGAATAGAATTGTCGGTAAAACTAAGCCATGCTAATTTACTCTTCGGGTTACCCATTATATCACATAATCCTTCTTTTGATAAAAATTGAATAACAAAAACAGCGCTAAGTTTTGAATTTAATTCCCTGCTAACAAAATCAGTAGATAGAAAATAATCTAAGATATTTAGTCGGAGTAAAAAAGAGTTTGTTGGATATTCTAGGTAATAAGCTAGAAAAAATATATTTTGACTGGAAATTTGTTTCAAAAAAAAACTAGAGGGTTCCGATAAAACAAAAAGATAAGTTTGCCAAAAATTTAAGAAAAAAAATTCACATTTTTTGACTAGAATAGTAGTTCCCAGCAAAATCAATTTTTCCCCATATCTTATATAGTGAAAAAAAAAATCCTTTAGCAATCTTATCGTGTCTTTTTTTTTCGGTTTTCGGGTTAAAAAATTCCATTTTTGTTGAAAATGCTTTTGTTCTGAAAAAAGACCATAAGACAATGATTTTTCATGAAAACAACTTTTCCATCGAAGAGTGAAAAAATCTTCGAAAATAGAAAGAAAAATATTCCCTAAAAAGAAACAGAAAATCACACTTCCTTTTGGAAAAATAATAGAATTATTCACAAACTTAAATTGCTTTGAAAAAAGTATAAAACTTAAAAAATGTAAAAAAGAAACATCTTGAATCGAAAATTTGAAACGTCTAATTAACAGCTCTGAATGAATCGAAGAGGGTATTCTTATATTAGAAAAAGAAAGAGAAAACATAAAGACTTCTTCCAAAAAAAGAAATAGAGAAAAGACTGATTGAAAATTGACCTGTTGATTTATTTCTTTGAAAGTTACTTTGAAACCAAAAAAGTGTTTCCACCACGTGGAAACAAAAATATCAAAACAGAAAAAAAAAGTTTTTCCAATGAAATTAAAACAAGAACTTCTTGTATTATACACAAGATAGTTTTGTTGATGTAATAGCTTAATTGAACGTTTTACATTCAAAAAACGGAAACTATTAGGTAATTTTTCTATTTTTTCGAAAGAAGGGCTTGAGTTGAATAACAGATTCGGATCTATAACATAGAAATCGTTATGGAATAAGAGGGGATATAAAAAATGTTGTTGCCAACGTATGTTTTCATTTTTTTTCAAGAAAAAACCTCCTAAACCTTTCTTTTTAGAAATAAAATAACACATAGTACAATCTAGCTTGAACCGAATAAACCAAATAGTACTTTCAAAAGAAAGAATCTCAATCGTCATACACAAAAAAGACGCAAATATTTTATCTTAGCAACCAGGCGTTCTCCTGACTCATGAAATTCAGGCCAGCACACTAATTTTTTTTACACACCGATCTTAAAGTCTTTAGGATTCTATGATATGAAATTCTCTGACCTTTTCAGAGAAAAACCTTCCCATATCGATTGCTAAAAAGCTTTTAACTTCTTTTTAATAAGAGGAATCATTTTCTCTTCGCTAGGAAGAGCAGAAACTCGTTCTTCTAGGTTTCTTCATTATTCAAGCTATCCCTTTTCCATAGACTTTTTAACTACAAAGTGATTGAACTTCAATTTCATTGAAAATCTTACCTTTTTTGAATTGAAAAAAGAAGTTTTTCCAAAAGCGACATGCTTTTTTTTCCTTTTTCTAGGATAAGTCGTAGTTTACTAAAATAATCATTATTGATTAATATTGACGAAAATTTTACTTCATTTCAAAATGTAAAAAACTTGATTAAATCGCACTTAAAAGCCGAGTACTCTACCATTGAGTTAGCAACCCTAAAGAATATATTATTGTATACCCTAAGGTATACAATAATGATAGGCCCGTAGTAGATTATTTGTCAAATTAAGCAAAAAAAAAAAAAAACGAATTATCTTACAGTTAATGTTTCCTTAGTTGCGTACATGACTTCAATTGTAATCTTAACTACACCCTTTATTTTAGCAAATTTTTCTGTCTTTCTTTTTACCTTGTCCCTGAAAAAACGAGGAATTTTTTGTAGTTCTAGTTGACTTTCAGTATCCCAGATTACGTCTAAACCACCTATAGGGTTAGATTTTGTTATTACTTCTTTCATATCATGACCACCAAAAATGTCTAGAAGATGATCTTCCATACCCAGCGCAAAAGAATTATAGACCAAATCAGCTATTTGATTTGTACCTTCGTACCCCATAAAAGGACGATATCCCAAAGGAAAATTTTGTATATGAACTGGTGCAGAAATAACACCGCAGGAGATATCAAACCGTTTACCAATATGACGTTCCATTTGAGTACCGAATATTGCGGAAGGTTCTACACAAGCAATTTTTTTCCCTACTTTAGCATGATCCTCTGTGATCAATATTTCATTACTAAAATCTTGTACCTGCTCTTTAAACCACTCTGCATCATGTTTACAATATGTACCTGTACAACTCACGCGAATTCCCATTTCTCGAGCAAGTATTTTGGTAATAGACGCAGCATGAGTTGCATCACCAAAAACAACAGTTTGCTTCCCCGTAAAATTTTGGCAATCAATAGATCTTGAAAACCAAACAGCTTGGGAAATAAACCTAGTTTGTCTATCAATATAAGATTCATAATTTACCCCCTTTTCCCCAAAAATTGAAGCAAAAGGATTCACCGATTTTTCTATCCGTCGGATACACTCGGCATTATCTATAACACCCATAGGTGTTATAGATAGATAAGGCATTCCAAATTCTTTTTTCAAAAAAAAAGCTGTCATTAACCCTATTTCACGATAAGGCACCAAATTTAACCAAGCTTTTGGTAAATTTTGCAAATCTTCGACAGACCCCCCTTCAGGGATTACTTGATTTATCTGTATATTGAGATCTTGAAATAAACGTTTTAACTCACGACAGTCATGTTGATGATGAAACCCCAAAGTAAAAATACCGATGATATTTACAGAAGGCACATCCGTCAAAAATCGGTCTAATTTTTCTTTTTTTTGTTTCGATAAATAAAAGCGAACAACTTGCTCTAAAGTCCTATCTGCTGCTTGAATTTCATTTACTTGATAATGGTCTACATCCGCCAAAATAATATTTGAATCAGATACTACAGATGCTCTATCTACAAAATTTTGTAAATCCTCTTGTAAAATACTTGAAGTACACGTAGGTGTCAATATAATCAAATCAGGATTTTCTTCTTTATCTTTCCGAAGTAGATTATCTACTACTTTTTTTTGAGATCCACGTCCTAAAACACGACGATCTACAATACTAGCTGTCGCTGGAGTAAAATTTCTTTCCCGCTCTAGCATAGAACGCATTACATTGAAATAATCATCTCCCAAAGGAGCATGCATAATAGCATGCACATTTTTAAATGAATTAGCTACTCGTAAAGTTCCAATATGAGCAGGACCGGCATACATCCAATAAGCTAATTTCATAAACAAAATTTTTGAGTGATTAATTTTATTAAATTTTTATTTAATTACACTACAACAAAGAGATATTCCTTATAAATCAAAAAATATTGTATAGGTTATAATTTTCTTTTGTTCTTTTGTTTGTCGTTTACTTGCTTGCAGCCAAAAAAATGAAGCCCTTTTTACTCAGTGGTAGAGTAAAGCCATGGTAAGGCGTAAGTCATCGGTTCAAATCCGATAATGGACTTTAGCCTTCATTATAAGTATATCCTAAAAATTAAGAACCCTTGTTAATTTTTACTTTTGAATTCTAGTTTTTTCTTATAATGGTAAAGTAGATAAGTATTTTTATCGATTTTTGCTCATTAATTCTTTTGTCTTTATATTCAAATTCAATCAAAAATCAAAAAAAGAAAATGAACAAAATGTTTAAAAAAGGAGGATAATAATGACTATAGCACTTGGAAACTTTTCCAAAGAGGAAAAAACATTTTTGGATACTCTGGATGATTGGCTACGCAGAGACCGGTTCATTTTTATAGGTTGGTCTGGTCTATTACTTTTTCCTTGTGCTTATTTCGCCTTGGGTGGATGGTTCACTGGTACAACCTTTGTGACTTCGTGGTATACTCACGGACTAGCTAGTTCCTATTTAGAAGGCTGTAATTTTTTAACAGCTGCAGTTTCTACTCCCGCGAATAGTTTAGCACATTCACTTCTTCTATTATGGGGCCCTGAAGCACAAGGGGATTTCACGCGTTGGTGTCAATTAGGTGGTCTATGGACCTTCGTAGCTCTGCATGGTGCTTTCGGTTTAATAGGTTTCATGTTACGCCAATTTGAACTTGCTAGATCTGTACAATTACGACCATATAATGCAATTGCATTTTCTGCTCCAATTGCTGTTTTTGTTTCAGTTTTTTTAATCTATCCTTTAGGTCAATCTGGTTGGTTTTTCGCTCCCAGTTTTGGAGTTGCTGCTATTTTCCGATTTATCCTTTTTTTCCAAGGTTTTCATAATTGGACCTTAAACCCGTTTCACATGATGGGAGTTGCCGGGGTTTTAGGAGCTGCTCTGCTATGTGCTATTCACGGTGCTACTGTAGAAAATACTTTATTTGAAGACGGAGACGGGGCAAACACATTCCGTGCATTTAACCCGACTCAAGCCGAAGAAACTTATTCCATGGTCACAGCTAATCGTTTTTGGTCCCAGATTTTTGGAGTTGCTTTTTCTAATAAACGTTGGTTACATTTTTTCATGTTATTTGTACCTGTAACTGGTTTATGGATGAGTGCTATTGGAGTTGTAGGCTTAGCTCTAAACTTACGTGCCTATGACTTTGTTTCCCAAGAAATCCGCGCAGCGGAAGACCCTGAATTTGAGACTTTCTATACAAAAAATATCCTCCTGAATGAAGGTATTCGAGCCTGGATGGCGGCTCAAGATCAGCCTCATGAAAACCTTATATTCCCCGAGGAGGTTTTACCCCGTGGAAACGCTCTTTAATGGAACTCTTACTTTAGCTGGTCGTGATCAAGAAACTACAGGGTTTGCTTGGTGGGCCGGTAATGCTAGACTAATCAATTTATCTGGTAAATTACTTGGAGCTCACGTGTCTCATGCTGGACTAATTGTGTTCTGGGCCGGAGCTATGAACCTTTTCGAGGTGGCTCATTTTATACCTGAAAAACCTATGTATGAACAAGGGTTAATTTTACTTCCTCATCTCGCTACTCTAGGGTGGGGAGTAGGTCCTGGCGGAGATGTTGTCGACACTTTTTCTTTTTTTGTATCAGGAGTACTTCATATAATTTCTTCTGCCGTTCTAGGCTTCGGTGGTCTTTACCACGCCCTTATAGGTCCTGAAACGTTAGAAGAGTCTTTTCCTTTTTTCGGTTATGCTTGGAAGGATAGAAATAAAATGACTACCATTTTGGGTATTCATCTCATCTTACTCGGTGCTGGTTCTTTTCTTCTCGTGCTAAAAGCTCTCTATTTTGGAGGTATATATGATACCTGGGCTCCGGGTGGTGGAGATGTAAGAAAAATAACAAATATGACCCTTAACCCCAATACTATTTTTAGTTATTTACTGAAATCTCCTTTTGGAGGAGAAGGATGGATTGTTAGTGTAAACAATATGGAAGATTTAATTGGAGGACATTTCTGGTTGGGTTCAATTTGTTTCTTCGGTGGTATTTGGCACATATTAACTAAACCTTTTGCATGGACTCGTCGTGCTTTTGTTTGGTCTGGCGAAGCTTATTTATCATATAGCTTAGCGGCTCTTTCTTTGTTTGGTTTTATTGCTTGCTGTTTCGTTTGGTTTAATAATACAGCGTATCCCAGCGAGTTTTATGGGCCTACTGGCCCAGAAGCTTCTCAAGCTCAAGCTTTTACTTTCTTAGTTAGAGACCAACGTCTTGGAGCTAGTGTAGGATCTGCCCAAGGACCAACTGGATTGGGTAAATATCTTATGCGTTCCCCTACTGGGGAAATTATTTTTGGTGGGGAGACTATGCGTTTTTGGGATCTTCGGGCCCCTTGGTTAGAACCTCTTAGAGGTCCTAATGGTTTAGACCTTAATAAATTAAAAAAAGATATACAACCTTGGCAAGAACGGCGTTCAGCCGAATATATGACGCATGCTCCTTTAGGTTCTTTAAACTCAGTAGGCGGTGTGGCTACTGAAATAAATGCAGTAAATTTTGTTTCTCCCCGAAGCTGGTTAGCTACTTCGCATTTTGTTCTAGGATTTTTTTTCTTTGTAGGTCATTTGTGGCATGCGGGAAGAGCTCGTGCAGCCGCAGCAGGTTTTGAAAAGGGGATTGACCGAGATTTAGAACCTGTCCTGTTTATGACCCCTCTAAACTAAACCCAAACATAAAAGAAAAAGAATGGTTATCCCATTCTTTTTCTTTTGGTAATTTTGAATTTAATTTCGTTTATTCCAAACAAAAGGAGAGAGAGGGATTCGAACCCCCGATAGTTTGTAACCTATGCCGGTTTTCAAGACCGGAGCCATAAACCACTCGGCCATCTCTCCTAAAGTCTTCTCTAGAAAAAAAGCTTATCTTATTTCATTTCAAAAAAAAAAGGGGTGCAATTTTTACATATTAGATTTCATTCTAATTCGATCAAATAAGGATCAAATGGTATAGTTTATGTTGGATTTTATCAAAATTATGACTATTGCTTTTCAACTGACTATGTTTGCATTAATCACAATTTCCTTTCTATTACTTATAGGCGTACCTATCGCTTTCGCTTTCCCAGAAGGTTGGTCAGGTAATAAAAATATTCTATTTTCTGCTGTCTCATTATGGATTGGATTAGTTATTTCTGTAGGCGTCCTAAATTCTTTTATATAACTCACAAACTTAATAAGTAAAAAGCAAAAAATAATTGAACGGATTGAAAAATAGTAATATAAAATAACAATATAGAAAACATATTAATAAGAATATAAGAATAAGACATATTAATAAGACATAATATGTCTTGTTTCCTTAATACCTTGCGGATATGGTTGAATGGTAAAATTTCTCTTTGCCAAGGAGAAGACGCGGGTTCGATTCCCGCTATCCGCCCACAAAATAACCATCTTGGCGGAGACGGGATTTGAACCCGTGACCTCAAGGTTATGAGCCTTGCGAGCTACCAGGCTACTCTACTCCGCGCTATTGTCTACCTTCCATAAAAGAAAAACCTCCTAGAAAAGAAAAAAGCGTCGAAGTATCTTCGACGCTTTTTTATACTATACCTACCAACTTGATTTGATTATACCAGGTAATAAACAAGCATGAGCCATTTTACGAAATACATGTCCACAAAATCCAAAGTCTCGATAAAACCCTCTCGGCCTTCCAGTCAAAAAACAACGACGATGAAGACGTGTTGGTGCACTATTACGTGGTAAAGATTGGATTTTACAAATAATTTTTTCCTGTGAGAAAAAAAAGACTTCCTTTTTCTTTAAAGACTCGCGAATTGCACGATATTTCTGTTCTAACCGTTGACGTTTTTTTTCTCTTTCAATAAGACTTTTTTTTGCCATAGTTTCTAACTATAAAAAAAATAAAAGATCGATCAGATTCTAAAGATAAGGGTGATTACTCATTTTCATTCAATTGAATTTTTTTTGTTTAGGAGTTGTTTCGTTAATTAACCAAATTTACCTGAAGTTGAAGCAATTAAAAAGGCTGCATAAGTAAATATATACCCTACAGAAAAGTGAGACAATCCAACTAATCGTGCTTGGACAATAGAAAGAGCTACAGGTTTATCTTTCCATCGAACTAGGTTTGCTAAAGGCGTTTTTTCATGAGCCCATGCAAGAGTTTCAATAAGCTCCTGCCAATATCCACGCCAAGAGATCAGAAACATAAATCCAGTAGCCCAAACAAGATGCCCAAATAAGAACATCCATGCCCAGACAGATAAACTGTTCATACCAACAGGGTTGTATCCATTAATAAGTTGGGAAGAATTTAACCAAAGATAATCTCTTAACCATCCCATTAAATAAGTAGAAGATTCATTAAATTGTGCTACATTCCCCTGCCATAAAGTTAGATGCTTCCAATGCCAATAGAAAGTAACCCATCCAATAGTATTCAACATCCAGAAAACTGCTAAATAAAAAGCATCCCACGCTGAAATATCACAGGTACCACCTCGTCCTGGACCATCACAAGGAAAACTATAACCAAAATCTCTTTTATCGGGCATTAGTTTAGAACCTCGTGCATCTAAAGCACCTTTTACTAAAATTAATGTAGTTGTATGCAAACCTAAAGCAATAGCATGGTGAACCAAAAAATCGCCGGGACCAATTGGTAAGAATAGTGAATTATTTTTATCATTAATAGCGTTTAACCAACCCGGCAACCATATACTTTTTCCAGCAGCAAATGCTGGTCCCTTTGTTGAAGCTAAGAGTACGTCAAATCCATATAAAGATTTACCGTGAGCAGATTGTATCCACTGAGCAAAAATAGGTTCAATCAATATTTGTTTTTCCGGAGTACCAAAAGCTAGCATAACATCATTATGCACATATAACCCTAACGTATGAAAACCAAGAAATAAACTAACCCAACTTAGATGAGAAATTATTGCTTCTTTATGATCTAACATCCTTGCCAAAACATTATCCTGATTTTGTTCCGGATTATAATCCCGTATGAAAAAAATAGCCCCATGGGCAAAAGCCCCTGTCATGATGAATCCAGCAATGTATTGATGATGAGCATATAGCGCAGCTTGGGTAGTAAAGTCTTGTGCTAAAAAGGCATAAGCAGGTAAAGAATACATGTGTTGAGCTACCAAAGAAGTAATTACCCCTAAAGAGGCTAAAGCAAGACCTAACTGAAAATGAAGAGAATTATTGATTGTATTATAAAGACTCTTATGCCCGCGACCTAACTTTCCTCCTGGAGGCATATGAGCTTCTAAAATATCTTTTATACTATGTCCAATCCCAAAATTGGTTCTATACATATGACCAGCGAGAAAAAAGATTAAGGCAATAGCTAAATGATGATGAGCTATATCAGTCAACCATAAACTTTGAGTTTGCGGATGAAATCCACCAAGAAGAGTTAGAATAGCAGTTCCGGCCCCTTGCGAAGTGCCAAATAAATGACTATTAGAATCCGGATTTTGAGAATACAAATTCCACTGACCCGAGAAAAGAGGACCTAACCCTTGAGGATATGGTAAAACACTTAAAAAATTAACCCATCGCACATGGATCCCCCTTGATTCTGGAATAGCCACATGAACTAAATGTCCTGTCCAAGCTAAAGAACTTACTCCAAAAAGCCCTGACAAATGATGATTAAGACGTGATTCCGCATTTTTGAACCATGAGATACTTGGTTTCCGTTTCGATTGTAGATGAAATCTACCTGCTATTAAAAAAACAGTAGAAAGAAATATTAAAAAAAGAGCTCCAGTATAAAGATCTTCATTAGTACGTAATCCAACTGTATACCACCATTGATAAAGACCGGAATAAGCAATATTGACCGGCCCAGGAGCGCTTCCTCGAGTAAAAGCTTCTATAGCCGGTTGACCGAAATGAGGATCCCAAATAGCATGAGCAATAGGTCTTACATGTAAAGGGTCATTTATCCAAAACTCAAAATTACCTTGCCAAGCTACATGGAACAAATTTCCAGAAGTCCATAGAAAGATTATAGCTAATTGACCAAAATGGGAAGCAAATATTTGTTGATACAATTGTTCTTCCGTAATATCATCATGACTCTCAAAGTCATGTGCAGTTGCAATACCAAACCAAATACGACGAGTAGTCGGGTCTTGGGACAAACCTTGACTGAACTTCGGAAATCTTGATATCATAATGGTTACATCCGCTATTATTCTACTGCAATAATTCTTGCTAGGAAGAACGACCATGTTGTGACAATTCCTCCCAGGAGATAATGAGCCACTCCTACAGCACGCCCTTGTACAATGCTTAAGGCTCTAGGCTGGATAGCAGGAGCAACTTTCAATTTGTTATGGGCCCATACAATTGATTCTATAAGTTCTTGCCAATACCCCCGACCGCTAAATAAAAACATTAAACTAAAAGCCCAAACAAAATGAGCACCCAAAAAGAAAAGGCCATATGCGGATAACGCAGAACCATAAGATTGAATTACTTGAGAAGCTTGTGCCCATAGAAAATCACGAAGCCACCCATTAATTGTAACGGAACTTTGTGCAAAGTTTCCCCCCGTGATATGAGTTACTACTCCCTGAGTGCTTATATTACCCCAAACGTCCGATTGCATTTTCCAACTAAAATGAAATATAACAACAGAAATTGCATTGTACATCCAGAATAAACCTAAAAAAACATGATCCCATGCAGATACTTGACAGGTTCCTCCTCTTCCAGGTCCATCACAAGGAAATCTAAAACCAAGATTCGCTTTATCGGGTATCAAACGGGAACTACGCGCAAATAAAACACCTTTGAGTAAGATTAATACAGTTACATGAATTGTAAAAGCATGAATGTGGTGAACTAAAAAGTCTGCAGTTCCCAAAGGAATCGGTAACAAAGCTACTTTAGTACCTACTGTTACCAAATCATTGCCTCCCCAAGTGAAACTTGTACTTGCTGTTGCAGCAGGAGCTGTAAACCTAGGTGCTGTTACATGAGTATTTTGTAACCATTGAGCAAATATTGGTTGTAATTGTATAGCAGTATCCGAAAACATATCTTGAGGACGCCCTAATGCACTCATAGTATCATTATGAATATATAGACCAAAACTATGAAAGCCTAAGAATATACATGTCCAGTTTAGATGCGATATAATTGCATCACGATGTCGAAGAACTCGATCGAATAAATTATTATAAGAAGTAGTTGAATCATAATCTCTAACTAGAAAAATCGCCGCATGTGCTGCGGCACCAATGATGACAAACCCGCCAATCCACATGTGATGTGTGAATAAAGAAAGTTGAGTACCATAGTCAATGGCTAGATAAGGATAAGGGGGCATAGAATACATATGATGAGCTACAACAATAGTCAAAGACCCTAATATAGCCAAGTTAAGAGCTAATTGAGCATGCCATGAGGTAGTTAATATTTCATAAAGACCTTTATGCCCTTCTCCTGTAAATGGGCCCTTATGAGCTTCTAAAATTTCCTGTATACTATGCCCAATACCCCAATTGGTTTTATACATATGGCCAGCTATCAGAAAAATAACGGCAATAGCTAAATGATGGTGTACAATATCAGTCAACCATAATCCTCCTGTTATTGGGTTTAAACCCCCCCGAAACGTTAAAATTTCGGAATATTCAGACCAATTTAGTGTAAAAAAGGGAGTCAAGCCTTTAGAAAAACTAGGATAAAGTTGAATTAAAAGGTCGCGGTTTAAAAGAAATTCATGAGGCAGTGGTATCTCTTTAGGGTCCACTCCAGCATCTAGAAGTTGGTTAATAGGTAAAGATACGTGTACTTGGTGCCCTGCCCAAGATAGCGAACCAAGTCCTAATAACCCTGCTAAATGGTGATTTAACATAGATTCTACTTGGAACCAAGATAATTTTGGAGCAGCTTTGTGATAATGAAACCAACCAGCAAACAGCATTAATGCTGCAAAGATCAATCCACCAATTGCAGTACAGTAAAGTTGTAATTCACTTGTTATTCCAGATGCTCTCCAAATTGGGAAGAATCCAGATGTTATCTGTATTCCTCTAAAACCTCCACCTACGTCCCCATTCAATATTTCTTGGCCTACTATAGGCCAAACCACTTGAGCACTAGGTTTTATATGAGTGGGATCCGCGAGCCATGCTTCATAATTGGAAAAACGAGCCCCATGGAAATACATACCACTTAACCAAATAAAGATGATCGCTAATTGACCAAAATGAGCACTAAAAATTTTGCGAGAAATTTCTTCTAAATCTTCGGTATGACTATCAAAATCATGAGCATCCGCATGTAAGTTCCAAATCCAAGTAGTAGTTTCAGGATCCCCTTTTGCTAATGTCCTTGAAAAATGTCCGGGGTTAGCCCATTTTTCAAAAGAAGTTTTGATAGGATCTCTCTCCACCATAATCTTAACTTCTGATTCCGGTGAACGCATAATCATAGAGTTCTCCTTTGTTAGGATGAAACAAAAAAGAGACCCGCCAACTGGAATTAGTAAATGATAAATCTCAAACCAATTCTTTGTTTATTTTCGAATTTAGAACTGGAACGATTTGAAAAAGAAAATGGAACTAGGGCGGGTGTTCGTTTTTTATTATGACACATTGAAAGGGGCGCTTAATGGACTATTCAGATTCAAAAAAGCCTTTTGAATTTTTGAATTATATAGTCTATTCTATCAAATAGTTTCTACAAAGCCTGGGGTGGACATAATTGGTCCAACCCCTACCCTTTACAGTCTAGATCCCATTGATAACATATACATTTACTTTCCTTTAATATCGATTTTCCTTTTCTGAAAATATTCAATCAAAACGTCCTGTAATTTTTAACCAATTTTGTGCTTCGATGTAATTAGCTGGAGCTAATAGTATAGCTTGTTTCCAATATTCTGCAGCTTGATCAAACCAAACCTCTGCTGCTTCAGGATCTCCCTGGTTAATAGCCTGTTCTCCTCGGTCAGAATAGGTTATTATTTTCCTTTCCTTAGAACCGTACTTGAGAGTTTCCTTCCTCATACGGCTCAATCAACTCTTGAGTCCTTTAACGAAAAAAAAAAAAAACACTCGAAAGTGGGGAAATCTATTCAAACTAATCGCAGGACCAGAAGTTACTAAACTGAGTTTCAAACTTTACTAAATTTTTAGTTTTCTCTTTTCTCCTACCACCTTGTGAATTCCAAAAAAAAGTCTTTGTGTGAGAGAGGGGTACCTATCCCCGTATAGAATTTGAAAAAAGTACTTTCTTAGAAAAGTACTTACTTGCCGTCTTTAGGACCTAATACTACACCACTGCGCAATACTTATGAAAGAAAAAGAATAAACTTTATTACATAAGTAAATCCCTTTATGAGCAGATCTAATTGTATCAACTCCAAAAATTCAAAATTGATCTTTATGGTGCTTTTTCCCCTTATAGTTTCAATTACTTTCTCCATAGAAACAAATATAAGCTTTTTTAGCATCCTACCCGGGTAGGGGACCCTTTTGTGTTTTTTTTTTTTGCTACAGCTGATACAGCCCAACTGTTGTTATTTAAGAGTAGTGGCAATATGTAGAAAGCCTTTTGGTTTGTTTTTAACTAACTTAATTCTATCCTACAGATAGACGCACGTAATGACAGATCAAAGCTGTATTATTAAAGGCTTGTGGTAACGTTGGATTTCGTTCTAATGCCTGGAAATAATATTCCAAAGCCTTGGCATGCTCCCCATTACTAGTATGTACAAGTCCTATATTATATAATATATAACTTCGGTCATAAGGATCAACTTCCAATCGCATTGCTTCATAATAATTTTGAAGAGCTTCTGCATATTCTCCTTCTGATTGTGCTGACATTCGTTACGGTCGTTCTTATTGATTCAACTTTGAATAATCTCCGGTTCAAAACCGTACTTGAGATTCTCATCTCATACGGCTCCTCCTTTCTTTTACATAATAATAAAAAAGAAGAATAAGCAACATCTAAAAATTAGAAGGGACTAGTATGTTTTGAATCAAAATCTAGCCATCCTTTTCAGAAAGAGTCTTTTCAACACCTTCTACTCTTTGTTTGTTCTTACTGCTTTGCACTTTTAAACAGGGTTTAATCACTTCAACAAAATTCGATGGTTCTTTTGGTATCCGAAATACAAACAAGATGGTTTTGGATTGTCTCAACCATTCGAATTAACCCTCATTAAGGGCTACAAAAAAAATAGTAAGTGAAATCAAATCTAACGAAGCTTTTCATTGGTCGATTCCTATATGTAATGTCTTTCCTTTATGCATTTATTTATATTATACAGTATATACAATACGTATCCTTTTGCTTAATATTCTACTATGTAGATCCAAAGACGCATTAATCCGGGATACAGGACAGAAGGAGTTGCTCTTTTTCAAAGACTCACCTTCACTAAACATAAGTTTTTTGACCTTACATCGAAGGTTTATTCGAAAGAAAAAAAAAAGGCCAAAAAATCAAATCACACCATCTCTGTAGTAAGCAAAGGCTTGTTTTTCTGTTAAAACCGTTGGAATTATTTTTAATATAATATCTGCTAATATTGTGAACGTTTTATCTATAAAATTCTCATTTTTTTGAGATCTGGGCATAGTGATCAAATTGTTTTTTTTGTTTTTTTTTTTTTGCTTCAGTTCCTTTTGGAATGAGTTTCATCACATAGAAATGCTTACTACAAAAATAATAGAATAGGAAATTCCAATTCCATAAGTTTTTATGGGGAGGAGATTACCCGAGGAAAGATGGTCGAGTGGTTCAAGACGTAGCATTGGAAATGCTATATAGACTTATGTCTACCGAGGGTTCAAATCCCTCTCTTTCCGCATTTCCCGTTTTTTCTCTTTTGGAAAAGAAAAGAAAAGATCGAAACCCCATTTTTTGGATTAAATCCGCCGAGAATAATATTCTATAACTAGCATTTCTTTAATTTTTAATTGAAGATCTTTTGTATCTATAATTTTGTTAACTATTCCTTTATTTTGTGACAAATTGAAGGTCAGATAATGTGGTACTCTATTTCTATTTTTCCAAAGTTGACCCCAACTTTTTTTCATTCGAATTCTCAGTCTTTCTGGATCTTTTCCTTTTAAAGTTATAATATCTTGGGGTTTACAACGATAACTTGGTATATCCACTATATGATGATTGACTAAAATATGTCTATGATTTACTAGTTGCCTGGCTCCAGGAATAGTACGAGCTATACCTAATCGAAAAAGAATATTATCTAAACGCATTTCAAGTAATTGAAGTAAGACCTGGCCTGTTGACCCCTGAGCATTTTTAGCAATATGAACATATTGCCGTAATTGTCGTTCTGTTAAGCCATAATGAAAACGAATTTTTTGTTTTTCTTGTAAACAAACGAGATATTGAGATTTTTTCCACCAGGGTCGAGAAGATCGGTGAACACGTTTTTTATATTTAGGTCTTTTACTCGTAAGTCCTGGTAATGTTTTAAGACGGCGTATGATTTTGAACCGAGGTCCTAAATAACGGGACATAAAAAGCATTCCTTTTCCTTCCATTTCACAAATTTTTCTTTTGTTAGAATAATATGTTAGACCTTATCCGGCCTATATCTTGTTTCATGACAAGGTAGCAGCAATTTTTTTTTACTTTTGAAACGTTAGGCCCTTTCTTCTAAATTCATAATATCTTCAAAACGATTATATCTTCAAAAATCTTATGGGCATATAGAACTACTTTACGATATAATATGTCATTCTGACAAGCAAATAAAAAAAAAAAAAAGAAGAAATAGTTGGATTAATCCATTAAGTCCATTCTCAAACAATTACAGATTTCAAAAAAGTTCAATTCAAAACAATTCTAAAAAATTAGATTATGGAAGTCAATATTCTAGCACTTATTGCTGTTGCACTTTTTATTTCGATTCCTACTGCTTTTCTAATCATCATTTATGTAAAAACAATCAGCGAAAACAATTGATTGATTACAAATTCGTTTATAAATATTAGTAGTCGTATCAAAAAAAAGATTGATACGACTACTAATATACCCCGTATTAAAAAGCATTAGATTCTTTTTTAGAGTCCACTTCTTCCCCATACTACAAGTGAAAGCGAAAAGGTAAACACTACCATTAAAGCAGCCCAAGCAATACCGGTTATATCCATATAAAAAATTTCCTTTTTTATTACTAATGATAAGAAAATTAATAACAATTGTGCAAAGTAGAAAAGATCGGAGATTTCAATTAAATAATAGTTAAAAAAGTTTCTTGACCACAAAAAAGTAGGCGACACCCAGATTTGAACTGGGGGATCAGGGATTTGCAGTCCTCTGCCTTACCACTTGGCTATGCCGCCAAACCCATCAATTTTTAGTAAAATAATGTTTGTTTCATTCTTGATTTTGTGTGTTTACTATAGTCTAAAACAAAAACCAATGCAAGTCAAAATAAAACCTCTTTTTTCTAAGTGCCAAATCCATAAAAAAAAAAAACAGTTTTTCTCTATATGAGTTCTATATAAAAGAAAAGAATTAAAAAAAAAGAAAATGTTTATGTTTACAATTCCCGATTTTAGTCAAATACAAATGAAAGGGTTTTTCCGTTTCATTGAAAAGGATATATTTGAAAAACTAGTTGATTTTCCACAAATTTCTAATACTGAAAAAGAAGTCAAATTTTTTTTTGGTAAAAATTATAAAATCATGGAACCCCCAACAACAGAAAGGAATGCGGTATATCAACGTTTTACATTTTCTTCAAAATTTTATGTACCAGGAATTTTTATTTATTGGAAACAAATGAAAAGGAAAAGAATGATATATCTCGGAGATATTCCTTTGATGAATGATCATGGAACATTTGTAATAAATGGAAATTATAGGGTCGTAGTTAATCAAATAATAAGAAGTCCCGGTATCTACTATAGTTTAGAACAAAAAAAAGCTGGAAATATATATACTGGCACTCTAATCTCTGATTGTGGAGAAAGGTTGAAATTCGAAATTGATATCAAAAAAAAACTATGGGTTCGTATAAGCAGAAAGAAAAAAGTTTCTATTTTAGTTTTCTTATTCACTATGGGTCTAAAAATTGAAGAGGTTCTTTATAATACTTATAATCTAACAGGATTTGAAGGTTGGGAATTAATTTGGAACGAAAAAATGAAACAAAAACTTTCACGAAAGGGGGGTCCCATTCTTACCTTTTATGAAGAACTCGAATCCATGAAATGCGATAGTAGTGATTTTGCTTTTTCAGAGTTTCTATATAAGAAATTGACTAACTTTATTTCAAAAAGATGTGAATTAGGAAGAATTGGTAGACGAAATCTAAATCAAAAGTTAAACCTCGATATACCTGATAACGAAATTTTTTTATTACCGCAAGATGTATTAGCTATTGTAGATTATCTGATTAAAGTAAGTTATGGTTTGGGTACGATCGATAATATCGATCACCTTCAAAATCGACATTTCTGTTCCGTGTCAGATTTCTTAAAAAAAGAAGTTGGATTAGCTCTAAATCGTGTGAAAGTTTTAATTCAAAAAAATATGCAAACAATAGAAATACTTGAAAATACCCAGAATAAACAAATAATGTTCCCAGAGTTTCCATTTATTTCCACCCAATTAACAAGAACTTTGAAACATTTTTTTGGGTTACACCCCCTATCACAATTTTTAGAGCAAACGAATCCGTTAGCAGAAATACTTCATGGAAGAAAAGTTAGCTTTTTAGGCCCTGGAGGTTTAACGGAGCGAACTGCTAGTTTTCGCGCACGAGATATTCATCCTAGTTATTATGGACGTTTTTGTCCAATTAATACTCCTGAAGGGCAGAATGCCGGGCTTATCGCCTCACTTGCAAATTCCGTAAACGTTGATGATTTTGGTTTTTTAAAAAGTCCATTCTATAATGTAACGAAAAAATCCAATGAAGACCATATGGTTTCTTATCTATTGCCAAATGAAGATAAAAATTACCGAATAGCTTTAGAAAATTTGTTGGCGGTAGATCATAAACTTCCAGAAAAGAAAAATACTCCAACTCAATATCGCCAAGATTTTCTATCTGTTGCATGGGAACAAATCCATTTCAGAAGTATTTTGCCTTTACAATATTTTTCCATTGGAGTTTCTCTGATTCCTTTTCTAGAACACAATGATGCGACTCGCGCTTTAATGGGTTCAAATATGCAGCGTCAAGCTGTCCCATTACTTCAACCAGAAAAATGCATTGTTGGAACTGGCCTAGAAGGCCAAGTAGCACTCGATTCAAGAATTTTAGCAACAAGTATTCAAGAAGGAAGAATCGAATATTTTGATTCGAAGACTATTGTGTCATCCCTGAACAGAAAAACAATAGAAACAATTTTAGAGATATATCAACGCTCTAATAGCAATATTTTGATTCATCAAAAACCTCAAGTAAATCAGGGTAACTATGTGAAAAGAGGGCAATTTATGGCAGATGGTTCGACCACAATAGGAGGGGAGCTCTGCTTAGGAAAAAATATATTAGTAGCGTATATGCCGTGGCAAGGATACAATTTTGAAGACGCAATCCTTATCAATGAACGTCTTATCTATGAAGAAATTTTTACTTCTTTTCATATTACAAGGTATGAAACTATGATTTATATGGCAGAGTGTGAGATTTTAACAAAAGAAATACCTCAAATCGAAGCTTACTCACTTCGTCATTTGGATGAAAATGGTATTGTTAGGGTAGGTTCTTGGATACAACCGGGTGATGTTTTAGTGGGCAAATTAAAACCTCGTTCCTCCCAGGAAGTCTTGCGTTTTCCAGAACTAAGATTATTACAAGATCTTTTTTGTACTCCTCGGACAAAAGAAACTTGTCTAAAAGCAAATGGCAAAGGTCGAGTTATTGATGTAAATTGGATCAAACTTCAAACATTATGGCAAGATAATTTAAGAAAAAGCCATCACGAAGATGATGATATAAAAGATGATTTTGAAAAAAATGATCAAACTGACCCTGGGGAGAATGATTCAGAAAAAGTGCATGTATATATTTTACAAAAACGTAAAATACAAGTAGGCGACAAAGTCGCCGGAAGGCACGGTAATAAAGGAATTATTTCCAAAGTTTTGTCTAGGCAAGAAATGCCGTTTTTACAAAACGGGAAACCTGTAGATATGATATTAAACCCTTTGGGAGTACCTTCTCGGATGAATGTAGGACAAATTTTTGAGTGTTTACTTGGTTTAGCAGGAACCTTAATGAACAAACAGTATAGAATACCACCCTTTGACGAAAGATATGAGCAAGAAGCTTCTAGAAAATTAGTTTTTAATGAACTTCACAAAGCTAGTGAACAAACAGCGAATCCATGGGTTTTCGAACTGGAACATCTTGGAAAAACCAAGATTTTTGATGGAAAAACAGGAGAAATTTTGGAACAACCTGTAACCGTAGGAAAAGCTTATATGATGAAATTAATTCATCAAGTTTATGATAAAATGCACGCCCGTTCCACCGGAAGTTATGCAAGGATAACACAACAACCTGTACAAGGAAAATCAAAAGGAGGAGGTCAACGACTTGGAGAAATGGAAGTTTGGGCTTTAGAAAGTTTTGGTGTTGCTTCTATTTTACAAGAGATGCTTACTGTCAAATCTGACCATCTAAAAACTCGTACTAAAATACTTAGATCCATATTAGATGGGCATTCAGTACCTAAAGCTGAAACTGCTACGGAGTCCTTTCGCGTGCTTATTCGAGAATTACGATCTTTAGCTTTAGAATTGAATCATACTATTATATCAGAAAAAAACTTTCAGATAGAAAATAAATTCAATTTCAATCAAATTGCTTATGATTGACTCAAAGAAAAAACATCAAAAACTGAGAATTACATTAGTTTCGCCTGAACAGATTCGTGCTTGGTGTGAAAAAACTTTACCCAATGGAGAAAAGGTTGGACAAGTACTCAATCCAAGGACTATCGACTTAGTAACAAATAAACCAAAAAGAAACGGATTATTTTGTGAACGGATTTTTGGACCCGTGAAAAATGGAGTTTGTGCTTGTGAAAAAAAGCCTGGAGAAGAAAAGAAAGGCTTCCCCTTTGGAGATCGGAAAAAGAAAAAAACTTCCATTTGTGAACATTGTGGAGTTGAGCTTGTAGACTCTCGAGTTCGAAGATACCGAATGGGGTACATTCAATTAGTATGTCCAGTAACTCATATCTGGTATTTCAAACGCATCCCTAGTTATATCGCGATGTTAATTGGGAAAAAAAATTCCGAAATAAAAGACCTAGTATACTGCAACGTGTGACTTGATCCTAAGTTCCGACTATACAGACCAAACTGTCATTCTAGCTATCATTAGAATGCTCTCAATTCTGACATGTCTTCCTCAGAATGAATACCATGAAGCTTAGAAAATAGTGAGAAATAGAAATTAGTCCAAGGTTTTATCTGCTTTTTGGCTTCGGTAAAATCTTTTTTTTAGGGATTAGTCTCTTTAAGTTAAATCAGTTTCCTCTCTAAAATAGACGCTAGCTATGGTTATAGAAATATAATCGTTGCATATAACTTTTCATAAGTATTCTAACCATCGAAGTGGGACAGAGACCTAAAAGATTAAGTTCAAAAAAAAAAAAAAAACGAACAACAGACAAGTAAACCCCAAGTCTAAAAAATTTTTTTTTTCGAAAAAAAACTATTGGGAAAAGACTACTCAATAATTCTATTTTGAAATTTTGCTAATTTTAGAACGTGAGCAATGGGTACTTTTTTGGATAGTTTTCTTTTGCTTATCCAAGCTAAAGAGAAGTTTTTTACCAAAACTTTTTAGAGTGACTTGAGTCGTATGAAAAGATAACTTTCACGTCCGATTCTAGAGGGAGATAGATAATCTATCCAAATATTTTTCTTGCTAGACCCACAACTAATAGACCTACTATATCACGATTCCGAGGTCTATTACAACATGAAGACATTCCATCGTGGATGGATTTTATTGTTCCTTATATTTCTGGTTGGAATTTTGTCGAATTTCAAGAAAGAGAAATAGCTATTGGTGGAAATGCTATACAGAAACAATTAACTGGTTTGGATCTTCGTATTCTTCTGGATCAGTCATATATTGAATGGAAAAAGCTCTTAAAAAATTACAAAATTCAAAGAGGTAAAAACAAAATACAACAAAGAAACCATTTTTTGAGCAGACGCATAAAATTTGCTAAATATTTGATCCAAGCAAAAATCCAACCAGAATGGATGGTTCTATGTTTATTACCAGTTCTTCCCCCCGAATTAAGACCTATTTTTGCTTTGGGTCAACAAATGGTTGTGGAGTCAGATTTGAATAAACTTTATCAAAAAGTTCTTATTCGGAATAAGAATCTTCAAACTAGTTTCGAAATGCAAGGCGGTCCCTTTTATTCAACAGGAGATTTCTTGACTCTTCAAAAACGATTACTCCAAGAAGCCGTAGATGCACTTCTAGACAATGATAGAACCGTCGGACAACCGAGAAATTTTCATAATAGACCATATAAGTCATTTTCGGATGTGATTGCGGGTAAAGAAGGAAGATTTCGTACAAATTTACTTGGAAAACGAGTAGATTATTCAGGTCGATCCGTTATTATAGTGGGTCCTTCTCTGGCATTGCATCAATGTGGGTTACCTCGAGAAATGGCAATCAAGCTTTTTCAACCTTTTTTAATTCGTAGTCTTATTGGACGAGGTTTTGCTTCCAATCTGAGAGCTGCTAAAAATTTGATTCAAAAACGGAAAAACATTGTTTGGAAAATACTTAAAAAAGTAATGCTGGGGCACCCTGTATTGTTAAATCGAGCACCTACTCTCCACAAATTTGGAATATTAGCGTTTCAACCAATTCTAGTAAAAGAGCATGCCATTCGTTTACATCCATTAGTTTGTACGGGATTTAATGCAGACTTTGACGGAGACCAAATGGCTGTTCATGTACCTTTATCTCCAGAAGCTATTGTAGAAGCCCGTTTACTTATGTTTTCTTATACAAATATTTTATCTACAAGTCATGGAAGTCCTATTACAATACCAACACAAGATATGCTTCTTGGACTTTATATATTAACTGTTGAAAAACCACAAGATATTTACGAAATAAGATATCACCCATTTCAATCAAAAGAGATCATTTTTTTTAGAAAAAAGAATACTTATTTCTTAAGTTTTAATCATGTGTTCATAGCATTTCAAAAAAAACAAGTCCAGTTAAACAACCCTTTATGGTTGAAATGGAAAGTAGCAAATGGAAGTATTCTTACCCCAATAGCCCGAGAAGTCCCTATTGAAATTCAATATCACCCTAAGGGCTTATCTCAGCAAATTTATGAACATTATGTGACTCAAAACGATCGAATAGAACAAATTATTTGTATATATATTCGAACGACCGTAGGTCGTGTTCTTTTCAATCGAGAAATCAAAAATGCTATAAAAACAACCTCAAAGCTTTTTGAATCCTCTCAAACGACGCCCGCTTTCTAAATCTCTTATCTTTTATGTGTACAGAGAGATCAAGGAGGTCTTTTATTTGAGGACTGGAATACTTTGCTGAATTAGATAATTGCGGAGGTTTCTTGTTATGAAACAAAAAAACCAAGTTCATTTTTATAATAAAGTGATGGATATAACTGCCATGAAAGAGCTTATTCAAAAATTAATTGATCTCTTGGGAATGACATGTACATCGCATATTTTGGATCAATTGAAATTTTTGGGGTTTCACCAAGCTACTGAAGCATCTTTTTCATTAGCAATTGATGATCTTTTAGCAGTGCCATCGAAAGGATGGCTTGTTAAAGAAGAAGACCAACAAGCTTTTTATTCGGAAAAGCAAAATATTCTCGGCAATTTGCATACAGTCGAAACATTACGTCAATTAATGGAAAGATGGCATACTACAAGTGAATTTTTGAAAGAAGAAATGCACCCTAAATTTCATATAATAGAACCTTTGAATCCAGTCTATATGATGTCTTTCTCGGGAGCTCGGGGAAATAAATCTCAAGTTCACCAATTACTAGGTATGCGAGGGTTAATGTCAGATCCCCAAGGAAAAATCGTGGATCTACCCATTCAGGGCAATTTCCAGGAAGGGCTCTCTTTAACAGAATATATAATTTCCTCCTATGGAGCTCGTAAAGGAGTTGTGGATACTGCTATACGAACAGCGGATGCTGGCTATATTACACGTAGACTTGTTGAAGTCGTACAACATATAGTTGTACGTAAAATTGATTGTGGTAGTACTCAAGGTATTTTTTATAGTCCCCATACAAAGATCGGAAAAATCAATTTTTTGAACAAGATAATGGGGCGTGTATTAGCAGATCATGTATATATAAATAAAAGATGTGTTGCTACGCGCAATCAAGAAATTAGTGCTGGACTTTTTAAGCAATTCGTCAGTCTTTCGGTCCAATCAATATCTATACGAAGTCCTTTTACTTGCAAAAGTCTATCTTGGATTTGTCAATTATGTTATGGTCAAAGTCTTAGTCACAATAACTTGATCGAATTGGGAGAAGCAGTAGGTATTATTGCCGGTCAATCTATCGGGGAACCGGGAACTCAATTAACATTAAGGACTTTTCATACCGGAGGAGTTTTTACAGGTAATATCGCAGGAACTATACGAGCGCCTTTCAACGGAAGGATTCAATTCAATCCAAAGTTAGTTTATCCTATTCGTACATATTATGGGCATCCTGCTTATATTTGTTCTAAAAGTTTATTTTTAATAATAAAGGATAGTGGTGATAAGTTGGATTATTCGATTATTCCAACAAAAAGTTGGATTTTTGTTCAAAATTACCAAAATGTAGAATCGGAACAACTTATTGCTGAAATTCATACTAAAATTTCTTTTTTAAAGGAAAAAGTTATTAAATATATATATTCAGAATTAAACGGAGAAATGCACTGGAGTACTCTTCTATGGCATGAACCAAAAAATGTCCAAGGTAATGTTCATTGTACACTTGAAGCGGGTCATTTATGGATATTATCAGGAACTATATGCAAACCAAGACTAGCTTTTCCGTTTCCTAAAGATCAAGATCAAGTAACTATTCCCTTGCTGATTACCAAACAGCAAAATGATTTCGACTCTTCTGTAGACAATTTACTACAATATTTGTCCTTTTATCGTTCCGAAGAAAAATTCATTCAAAATAAATTAAATAAATTTTTTATCTCTATTCCAAAATTTTTGGATAATTTTGATTGCAATATTAAAGGAAAGAAACAAAAAAATCGCATTCTGGTTCCATTGCTTACTGTTTCAAAAAGACAAAAAAAGGAACATAGACTACTTTTTACTAATTGTATTCTAAAAATTTCCCGAAATGGTCTTTTGAATAGAAATACAAGTTTCTATATATGGAACAATTCTCAATATAAGATTGTGAACTCAGAATTTCTAGAATGTATTTATTCGTCTAACAAATTTTTCTTGCTTGATCATATTTTTTGTCGAGTAGACACACAAAAAATCGGTAATAAAAAAAAACAAGTTTTTGGACTAGTCCAATTTCACAAAAAAAAACCAACTATTTTTGCGAAAATATTATCCATAAACATCTATTTTTATAGCTATAGAAAGATCAAAAAATCTTTACACATATTTAGACGCAAACAAAAAAATATTTTTAAAGAATTGCAACTAGAAAGGAACTATTTTCAAAAAAAAAGGGCTTACAAGAAAAAATCATTTGTATTACTACAAACCACCCTAGAATATCAAAAACCTAAGAATTCATCAAAAGTACGCTTTTGTACAGATCTTTTTAGAGAAGAAAACAAGTTACATATAAAAGAGAACAATTTTTTCCATGAAATCAAAAATCTCAAAACGAATGTTCATCTGATTTGGAATTGTTTAATTTTGATTTGGGAAAACAAATCGATAAAACCTAGGGAACCTAGGGCTTATACATGTATTACGTCCATACGAACAAAGAAGATTATTATCGACATGATTGAACTTAGTTTGACTCCGATAAATCAAAAACACAATCTAAAAAATTTAGTAATATTTTTTCATCAAGCTAAACTTTTATCTTCCAGCAAAAAGTATACAGCAACTTTTCGTTCATTATCTAAGGAAGATAAAAGTTTGTCTTGGATTATTCTAGCAACATCTGATTATTTTCAAATAAAACTATTACAAACTTTAGATATCATAAACGAATTTGAAGAAGTAAGTTTTTTAGGGCATTTATATCGTATTCATAAAGTTTTTCTAAATTGTAAGAAAAGATTGTTTAAGAGTCTTTACAACTATTTAAAAGTTTTCGAAGCCCCTAAATGTTATATTATGGACGAAAATAGCAAATTTTGGGAATCTCCAACAAAAAGAATTACTTTTTTTTCAAATTCAAAAAAGAACTGTGAGCAAAAATTTCCAATAAAAAATCTTGGCCAATTGCTTTGGCAAAAATTTGCTATATCAAGAAATGAATCATTTTCAGAATCGGGACAAATTATCGTTATTCGTGAAAAATCTTTAATAGTGCGATTAGCTAAACCCTACTTGGCTACTCCAAAATCTACTATTCATGGTAATTACGCAGAAATGATTAACCAAGGAAATTCGTTAATAACCTATTTGTATGAAAGATTTCAATCTAGTGATATAACACGAGGTCTTCCAAAAGTGGAACAATTTTTAGAGGCACATTCAAAAAATCCTGTAGTACAAAGTTTAGAAAATAGCTTTCGAAAATGGAACCAAGATATGACAATAACTCTTGGAAGTTTTTGGGGTTTAGTCATAAGTACTAAAATAACTTTGACGCAAGGTCAAATTCATTTAGTCAATCAAATACAAAAAGTTTATCAATCTCAAGGAGTAGATATATGTGAGAAACACTTAGAGCTTATTATACAGCAAATGACCTCAAGAGTACTTGTGTCTAAGGACGTAATGCTTAATGTTTTTTTACCAGGAGAGCTCGTTTTCTTTTCGCGAGCACAAAAACTAGATCGGGCTTTCGACGAGGTAATCCACTATCAAACAAAAATTTTGGGGATAACAAAATCATCTTTTGAAACTACAAGTTTTATATCGGAGGCCAGTTTTCAGGAAACTACTCGAGTTTTAGCTAAAGCTGCTTTTCAAGGTCGGATTGATTGGTTGAAAGGACTGAAGGAAAATTTGATTCTCAGTAGTAAAATACCCGCCGGTACTGGAAAATGGAAAAAAAAAAAAGAATAGAAAACTAAAAATTTAGAAAAGTCATAGATTCCGTAGGAATGGAAATTCTTTTAGAGAAGAGAAAAGCAAAACATGACAAACGTTTTCAAAAAAAAAAGGCGTGTTTCTAAAAAGAATGTTTTCAAAGATATGATAAAAGTAGCAGTTCATCTCGGACATCAAAAAAATGAGTTGAATCCGAAAATGCGTTGTTATATTTTGACTGAACGTGGAAATTTACATATTATCAATCTAGTTCGAACAATTCTTTTTTTATCTGAAGCTTGCGATCTTATAATGGATGCCGCGAGAAAACGAAAGGAATTCCTTCTAGTTGGCACGAAAGGGTATGCAGCTGATTTAATAGCATCAACTGCCAAAAAAACTGGATGTCATTATATCAACTACAAATGGCAGGGTGGCTTGTTAACGAATTGGTCTACCACAAAAGAAAAACTTGAGAGGTTTAGAAATTTGAAACAAAAATATAAGTCGGGGCTGTTCCATCGAAGACGTACGAAAAAAGAAATTGCACTTATTGAAAAGCAATTAGAACTTCTACAACAGTATTTAGAAGGAATTTTCTATATGAAAAAGTTACCTGATATTGTAATAATCGTTGATCAACAAAAGGAATCTACTGCTGTTAGAGAATGCAGAGCGCTGGGCATTCCCACAATTAGTTTAGTTGATACTAATTGTGATCCAGATTTCGTAGATATTCCAATTCCAGCCAATGATGATGCCCGTGGATCCGTTGGATTAATTCTGAACAAATTAATGTCAGCTGTTTCTTCTGGTTATAATAATTAGTCAAATCATTTTTCGAAGTAAGCGCAAAGCTCGCTCTTCATTTTTTTTTTTTTTTTAGTGAAAATTCAGAAATCATTCCTTCAGAAAAAAATAAGTGATTTTTTTGAAAACGGATAATATGAACATATTGCAAAATAGTATTAGTATACTAAATAATTTCAATCATTTTGGAGAAATTTCTGGTGTAGAGGTAGGCCAACACTTGTATTGGCAAATAGGCGGATTTCAAGCTCATGGACAAGTACTTATAACTTCTTGGTTTGTTATTGCTATTTTACTAAGTTTCGCTATTATAACTATTCGAGATCCGCAAACTATTCCAACCGGAAAACAAAATTTTGCTGAATACATTCTTGAATTTCTTCGGGATTTGACCAGAACTCAAATTGGCGAGGAACATTATGTTTCTTGGCTTCCTTTTATTGGAAGCTTATTTTTTTTTATCTTTGTTTCTAACTGGTCCGGTGCTCTTGTTCCTTGGGGTATTTTTCAAATACCGCACGGCGAATTGGCTGCACCTACAAATGACATTAATACTACAGTTGCTTTAGCTTTACTTACGTCAGTAGCCTATTTCTATGCGGGTCTTTCAAAAAAAGGATTAAGTTTTTTTGGTAAATATATTCAACCAACTCCAATATTGTTACCAATTAATATCTTAGAAGATTTTACCAAGCCTTTATCACTTAGTTTTCGACTTTTTGGAAATATTTTGGCAGATGAATTAGTAGTCGCCGTTCTTGTTTCTCTAGTTCCTTTAGTTGTTCCTATACCTGTAATGTTTCTAGGATTATTCACAAGCGGAATTCAGGCTCTCATTTTTGCGACTCTCGCTGCAGCTTATATAGGTGAATCCTTAGAAAATCATGATTAAATCATTTATAGGAATCCAATCTTAATAAAATATTCAATGGACTAAGCTGAAAAAAAGTATACTAACTAGGTTTTTAGTATTATCAACTATTCAATACATTTTTTTAAGTAAAAGGAGATTATTATGAATCCTATTATTTCTGCCGCTTCTGTTATTGCTGCTGGGTTAGCCGTCGGACTTGCTTCTATTGGGCCGGGTGTTGGCCAAGGGACTGCTGCCGGTCAAGCTCTAGAGGGTATTGCAAGACAACCTGAAGCAGAAGGTAAAATACGAGGTACATTATTGTTAAGTTTAGCATTTATGGAAGCTTTAACTATTTATGGGTTAGTTGTTGCTTTAGCACTGCTATTTGCTAATCCTTTTGTTTGAGAATTCAATCTCCCCTCTACGGAATTACTTGTCCTGGAGGGGCTGCCTCGAAACAAAAGTTTTCTACTGTTACTCTCTGAATAAGTAATGAGATCATAAATACCAAAAATTGAGCTGTTTATTTATAAACTTTTCTAAATTAATAAAACTAAGTACAAAAGGTGTTGGAATGACGGAATTTTTGATTTTGCAAAATTTTTATCTATAAGGGGAGACCATATGAAAAAAGTAATTGATTCTTTCGTTTATTTAAGCTATTGGCCCTTAGCTGAAGGCTTTGGATTAAATACTAATATTTTGGAAACAAATATAATCAATTTAAGTGTAGTGTTTGGCATACTCATATTTTTTGGAAAGGGAGTGTGTGCGAGTTGTAGTTTTGAATAATATAGCTGAGATGAACCAGCTGCGCTTTCAATAAGATACAAAAGTGCATAATCTCAACGAATTACTTCTATACGGGGACTAGAGAAGTACTACCGCATTTCGTAATTAATGAGTACGGAGAATGTTCGTTGAATGGTTAAAGCAGAACTGCTTAAAGTCCAAATTGAATAGAACAGGGTGTATTCTTTCCACCACTGTGTCTAGTGTTGTGTTAAAGGACATAGTTGGAGATTACTCCACTAGATAGATAATATTCATATCTCTGGAAACAGGAAAAGAATCGGGATCTCCCTATTTATGTGAAGTTGAACTAACAACCTACACAAAAGAGATATTATTCAAAGGAAAAAAACAACTTTGTCAAACAAAAAGAAAAAAAAAATTCCCCCTTGACAAAAGAGTCTTCATAGTTAAAAGATGTTTCATACCTCTTAAGCAGAAAGGCAGGCTTGGTACCGGAAACTGAGCAAGAGAGCCGAATGAAATGAAAATTTCATGTTCGGTTTGGGAAGAGATTATTTATTCAAATTTCGGGGATTAAAGAAGAGATGATCTACTTTCATTAAGTAATCTATTAGATAATCGTAAACTCAAGATTTGTCAAACTATTCAAAATTCAGAAGATTTATGTAACGGAGCTGCCGATCAACTTGAGAAGGCTCGAGCTCGGTTACGAGATGTTGAAAAAAGAGTAAATGAAATTCGAAAAAACGGATACCTACAAATTGAAGAAGAAAAAGACAATCTCATTAAAGCTGCTTCAGCAAATTTAAAACAACTGGAAGATTCTAAAAATGAAACTGTTTGCTTTGAACAACAAATAGTAATTGATCAGGTAAGACAACAAGTTTCTTGTCAAGCTTTACGAAACGCTTTAATAACTTTAACTAACTGCTTGAATAACGAATTGCATTTATATATTATCGACTATAATATTGATCAGCTTAAAGACATGAAAAGAATTTTTGACTAGATAGGTTTTCCTTTTTTTCAAAACAGATATATTAGGAGGAGTCATGATAACTATTCGGCCTGACGAAATTAGTAGTCTTATACGTGACCAAATCGAGCAATATAATAACGAAGTCCAAATGATTAATATGGGCATTGTACTTCAAGTAGGAGACGGTATTGCTCGTATTCATGGTCTTTGTGAAGTAATGGCAGGGGAATTGGTCGAATTTGAAGATGGTACAATCGGTATTGCTCTAAATTTAGAGACTAATAATGTTGGAGTTGTTTTAATGGGGGATGGTTTGACAATTAAAGAAGGAAGTTCCGTGAAAGCAACAGGTAAAATTGCGCAGATACCAGTAAGTGATGCTTTTTTAGGTCGTATTGTAGACGCTTTAGCCCAACCTATTGACGGCAGAGGTCCAATTTCTGCTTCGGAAGTCCGACTGATTGAATCTCCTGCTCCGGGTATTATTTCGCGCCGGTCCGTCTATGAACCTCTTCAAACAGGACTTATTGCTATTGATTCTATGATTCCTATAGGACGAGGTCAACGAGAATTAATTATTGGCGACAGACAGACTGGTAAGACAGCCGTAGCTACAGATACTATTCTTAACCAAAAAGGACAAAATGTTATATGTGTCTATGTAGCAATTGGTCAAAAAGCTTCTTCTGTAGCTCAAGTAGTTAAAACATTACGAGAACGTAGCTCAATAGAATATACTATTGTTGTATCCGAACCTGCAGATTCGCCTGCTACACTACAATATCTTGCTCCTTATACAGGAGCAGCTTTAGCTGAATATTTCATGTATAAAAAGCAACATACTTTAATAATTTATGATGATTTATCTAAACAAGCACAAGCTTATCGACAAATGTCTCTTCTATTAAGAAGACCACCTGGCCGGGAAGCTTACCCTGGAGATGTTTTCTTTTTACATTCGCGCTTACTTGAACGAGCAGCTAAATTAAATTATCAGTTGGGTGAAGGAAGTCTTACTGCTCTACCTATAGTAGAAACACAAGCTGGAGACGTTTCAGCGTATATTCCTACTAATGTAATTTCTATTACTGATGGACAAATTTTTTTGTCTGCCGATCTCTTCAATGCAGGGATACGCCCTGCCATTAATGTAGGTCTTTCTGTATCTAGAGTCGGATCCGCGGCTCAGATAAAAGCAATGAAGCAAGTAGCCGGAAAATTGAAATTAGAGTTAGCTCAATTTGCAGAGTTAGAAGCCTTTGCCCAATTCGCTTCTGATCTTGATAAAGGTACTCAAGATCAATTAGCAAGAGGTCAACGGTTACGCGAGCTACTCAAACAACCTCAATCAGCCCCTTTAAGTGTTGAAGAGCAAATAGCTACTATTTTTATTGGGACAAATGGATATCTAGATCGATTCGAAATTCAATTTGTTAAAAAATTTCTAGATCAATTACGAGAGTATTTAAAAAATTGTAAACCTCAATTCGGAGAAATTATACGTACAACTAAGACATTAACCGAAGAAGCAGAAACGATGTTAAGAGAAGCTATTAAAGAACAAATTGAACTTTTTGTTCTTCAATTAAAAAATAATGCGTCCAATAGGATTTGAACCTATATTTAAGGTTTAGAAGACCTCTGTCCTATCCATTAGACGATGGACGCTCTTTCTCTCTTTTTTTTCTATGTTGATCACGAGTTTTCGTGATCAACTTAGAAAAAAATTTTGAATTCCATTGTTTTCTAGAATAGCAGGTAGCATTTCATGGAAATGGAACCCGCATAATTAGCTTGGAGGGTTAAAGGTTATGACACATTTCGAATGCTTCTAATTGAGAATCGAACATGAAAATTTCATTTCATTTCATTCGGCTCATGGGGGATATCCAACTAGTAAAGGTTAGTTTCTCCCATATATGGGTTCATTTTTTTTTTGTTTTTGTTAAGTCGATTTTTTGAAATGAAAAAAATAACTAGAAATTCCAACTTTCTGCTTGTTTCGTTATCTATTTATAGGTTTTGTGGTCTTCAGTAACCTAAGGGTCACCAAGTGCAAACTTTAAATAAACGAAAGTCATCTATAACTAAATTGAATTTTTATTCTATTTTGGAGGAATTACCCGCCTGTTTTCCTTTTTTTATAGCCTTCTGCAAAATTCATTGTTACAATGAAATAATAAGAATAATAAAATGTAAAGGAAAAACGAAATAAAAAAAAGGGGGGGGGACAAATGATATCAGAAGGTCAATTGTTGCTAGCCCTTGTTTTGGCTTTGATAACAAGTATTTTAGCTTTCCAATTGGGGAAAGAACTTTATGAATAATTATCTATTTAGTTTCTATCTAGAACAAAGAAAAAACTCTTTTTTTGTCAAGACACGATAACTTAATCTTTTTATATATTCACAGCAAGTGATGAACTTAATCTTTTTCTCGCTAGGAGAGATGGCTGAGAGGACCAAAGCGGCGGATTGCTAATCCGTTGTACGGACAATCCCGTATCGAGGGTTCGAATCCCTCTCTCTCCGTTATGTTATTATTGATTGAAATTAATTGATTGAAATTAATTAACCCTCTTCTTTACGGCCAGGATTACGCCCTGGGTCATTTGATAGAAATCCAAAGATAAAAAGGGAAATAAAGAAAATCACTATTGTATAAACAAATACCTTAAGAGTAAGCATTGCGTAATCTCCGAGATCTTTAATTAGATTAATAAATAAAAACACATATTTTTTTTATCGAAAACTTACGACTGCTTGCCAAACAAAAGCCAATAGAAAAAAAAACACGGGAATTATTGGCATTATATTCACAAGTGGATCAAAATTCGCATAAGCTTCGGGTAGTTTACAAAAAAAAAGATTGCTTGAAACAACAAAAGTATTTTGGAAAAAAAGAATAGTTAGCATTACAGGTCTCCATCAATCAGTTTTGAGTTTATATTGTTTAAAAAGGAATCGTTTGACTGAAAATTTTTTCAGACATTATTTTACTAGATCTAATAGAAAAAGATCAACCCCTCTCCTAATTTTTAACTTTTTCAAAATTATGACCAAATAATATCTAAGTTCTATTTATATTACACTACACAGTGTTGAAAAGCAGAAAACATAAAAATGGGACGTCGCCAAGCGGTAAGGCAACAGGTTTTGGTCCTGTTATTACAAAGGTTCGAATCCTTTCGTCCCAGAAAACTTTTCAGTCCAAAATATCTTTTCGGACTATGGATTCTTAGATATTATCCAAAAACCACGTTTATGAACTTGACAAATTCCTAGTTTGTTGGATATTATGCGAATACTGGCCCCTATCGTCTAGTGGCCCAGGACATCTCTCTTTCAAGGAGGCAGCGGGGATTCGACTTCCCCTAGGGGTACGAGAAAAGGAGTGGTTTAAAAAGTCTTTTCTCTTTCCGGGTCGATGCCCGAGTGGTTAATGGGGACGGGCTGTAAACTCGTTGGCATTATACCTACGCTGGTTCAAATCCAGCTCGACCCAAAGCTTTAGTTTCAATGTTGTTAGATAGAAAAGAGAACAAGCAGATACTTGCTGGGAAGGAAAAAAAAGATCGGACCAAGTTTACTAAAAACTAAAAAAAGTAAAGGGATTGTAGTTCAATTGGTTAGAGTACCGCCCTGTCAAGACGGAAGTTGCGGGTTCGAGTCCCGTCAGTCCCGATCTATTCTATCAAGTTCTTTTTGCTATGAGTAAAAAGAACTTTTTCCATCTTTGATTTTGATATCTATCTGCAGATATTGTCTATACCTTCACATTTTCTTTCTATTCTAGAGGTAACAGAAATAGGAAAAAGTCTGCTATCGAGATCGAACCGATTAGCATCACATTACAAGTGCGATGCTCTAATCTTTGAACTAAGCAAAACAGTCTAATGCTGCAATAGTTGATTTATGCGAAACTATTCTAGAACAAACTAATTTTTTCTTTAGAACAAACTAATTTTTTCTTGAAAAAAAGAAACGTCTAGCTTTCTTTGTTTTTGAGTTTGAACATTTTGAAAATTTGTTGATCTGAATACTAGGCTTCTTACACTTAAGTAGAAGGGGATATGGCGGAATTGGTACACGCTACGGACTTGATTAAATTGAGCTTTAGTAGGAAATCCTACTAAATGATAGCTTTCCAATACAGGGAAACCCGAGATAGTTCGAATGGGCAATCCTGAGCCAAATCCAAGTCAGAGGATTCTCTGACTAAAAAAGGTAGATAGGTGCAGAGACTCGATGGAAGTTATTCTAACTATGAATATCATTCAAATCAACTGGATTTCATTTTCTAGAGAGAAAAGAAATCCGTTATAGAGCGAATAAAGAGAGAGCCCATTTCTACATGTTCTTTTCAGCACCAATGAAATTTGGAGTAGTCAGAAAATCCGTTGGTCTACGAGACCTTGAGGGTTCAAGTCCCTCTATCCCCAAGTTTGGGAAAATATTGCAAATATTAGTGTTGGATTGACTAATTTATTAGTTTATTTTAATATAAAGGGTGAGCATAGTCATAGTAAGTTTAGTTATCACTCTGTGAGAAAAAATTCGTGTTACCGGCCGGGATAGCTCAGTTGGTAGAGCAGAGGACTGAAAATTCTCGTGTCACCAGTTCAATTCTGGTTCCTGGTATTCAATTCTGTTTTGATTACTATTAAGTAAAGTAATTTTAAGTAAAGTAATTTAAAGCTTTATCCTTATGCTGTGATTTCGATTAATTCTTTTTTTAGTCGAACCTTCTTGGTAAAGCAGAATCCAAATCATATTGTCTTGATGACTCTTCTTTTTGCTCGATATTTTTTTATATTTCTCACAAAATCTCATCCATCTTGCAAAGAGTTTTTCTTTGATGAACATAGACTAAGACCTAGATTTTGATTTCTTATACACCTCAAAGTTCATAAAGTAATAACCATTTTTCTGAGGTTTCATACTCGTTATATACTTTGAATGGAGATAAAACCGAGACCATATCATCTCAACTCGGATGAATCAATATTTCTATTGCTTCTAGTCATACTATTTTTCCCTCCTGATATATAAACAGATCCTTTTCTGTCAAGGTCATTTTTCATTTTATTGAATCAATTTGATGAGAAAAGGATGTTATCTATGTTTTAATATATCATTGTTTGCAAAAATGTTATTTATATGTATATGACCTACTTAACTCAGTGGTTAGAGTATCGCTTTCATAAGGCGAGAGTCATTGGTTCAAATCCAATAGTAGGTATCTTCTAAGACTGGCTCGAGCCCCCCCGAAAAAAAGGGGGGGAGCTCTAATTAGGTAAAACTGTGTTTATAGCTTCTAATCTGGTTCTAGCTCTTTTGATAGCTAGATCAACTTCAATTTTTTGTCTTTTGCCTAGAACTCGATTTGCGTTAGCTTTAGCTTGTTGAAAAACTTCCTGTGCCTCTTGAGGATCAATGTCAACACCCTTCTCTGCATCATTTACCCATAAAATAATTTGATTTTGCTCTATCTTGGCAAAACCACCCATCAAAGCAATAGTAGACCATTTTTCATTAATACGTATTTTCATAACCGCTATATCCACAGCAGTAACAAGTGAAGCATGGTTTGGTAAGATGCCAATTTTACCACTATTAGTGGAAAGTATGATTTCTTTTACTTGGGAATCCCAAACAACTCGAGTAGGAGTTAATACACGAAGATTTAGTGTCATTTTTTGAAATTCAAATTTTACTTATTAATAGCCTTCGCGGTAGATTTCTCTTATCATTTTATAACTTCATCGATATTACCAATCAAGTAAAAGGATTGTTCAGGGAGACCATCTAAATCTCCGGCAAGAATCATTTGAAAACCTCTTGTTGTTTCAATAAGACTAACATATTTCCCTGGGGAACCCGTAAAAACCTCTGCTACAAAAAAGGGCTGTGATAAAAAACGTTCAATTTTTCGTGCTCTGGCTACAGTTAATCGGTCTTCTTCTGATAATTCATCTAGTCCAAGAATAGCTATAATATCTTGAAGTTCTTTGTAACGTTGCAAGGTTTGTTTCACTTCTTGTGCAATTTCATAATGTTTTTCACCTACAATCCTAGGTTGAAGCATAGTAGATGTGGAATCTAATGGGTCAACTGCTGGGTAGATTCCTTTGGCAGCTAATCCTCTAGAAAGTACAGTAGTAGCATCCAAATGTGCGAATGTTGTAGCAGGAGCGGGATCAGTCAAGTCGTCCGCAGGTACATAAACGGCTTGGATAGAGGTTATAGACCCTTTTTTAGTAGAAGTTATTCTCTCTTGCAAAGAACCCATTTCTGTACTAAGGGTTGGTTGATAACCTACAGCAGAGGGCATTCTGCCCAATAGAGCGGATACTTCAGATCCAGCTTGAACAAAGCGGAAAATATTATCTATAAATAAAAGTACATCTTGTTCGTTCACATCTCGGAAATATTCTGCCATAGTTAGGGCGGTTAAACCAACTCTCATACGAGCTCCTGGTGGTTCATTCATTTGACCATAGACCAGAGCTACTTTGGATTCTATTATATTTTTTTCATTGATTACTCCGGATTCCTTCATTTCCATGTAAAGATCATTTCCTTCACGAGTACGTTCTCCTACGCCACCAAAAACGGAAACACCACCATGAGCTTTAGCTATGTTATTGATTAACTCCATAATTAGCACTGTTTTACCCACTCCTGCTCCCCCAAAGAGACCAATTTTGCCACCACGTCGGTAAGGTGCTAAAAGGTCCACGACTTTAATGCCTGTTTCAAAAATTGCCAAATTAATATCTAATTGTGAAAAGGCAGGGGCGGGTCGATGAATAGGAAATGTTGTACTTGTGTCTATAGGACCTAAATTATCAACAGGTTCTCCAAGAACGTTGAAAATTCGTCCCAGAGTCATTTTACCGACGGGTACACTAAGAGGAGCTCCTGTATCAATTACTTTCATTCCTCTCATCAAACCGTCTGTCGCGCTCATAGCTACAGTTCTAACTGTATTGTTTCCCAATAACTGTTGTACTTCACAAGTAATATTAATTTCCTTACTGCCTATTTGACCTTTCACAATCAAAGAATTGTAAATATTAGGTAGATTCCCCAGAGGGAAGGATACATCCAGTACCGGACCAATTATTTGAGTAATATGTCCTACATTTTTTTGTATCTTTGTTGATACAAAAAAAAGAAAACTTTGGGTTCTCATAAAAATCAAAATTAAAAGCATGATTGAAAAAATCCAAGAAGTCCATATCAAATCAATTGAATCAGTCAAACAAGAAGTCCATATCAAATCAATTGAATCAGTCAAAAACTAACTCGATTTTATTTTACTCTTTTGTAGTAGGTTAATAGCATAATTCAATCTTTTTTTGTTTTACATGTTCAATGAATAAGAAAATAAACTACATCTTTTTTATATTTATACATTTATCCTAGAAATATTCTGAGAAGAATGACTTTTCAAAGTAAAAATTGGGTTGCATTATACATAAAAAAATTTTAAAATAAATAAAAAGTGTATCCAAAATCTACCAATAAGGAAGAAAAGAGTCTATAAAAGAAAATGTCGAGCAGACCTCGTTCTTGTCAGAAATATGATTTGATTTAGGGAGGGACTTATGTCACCAAAAACAGAAACTAAAGCAAGCGTAGGATTTAAAGCTGGTGTTAAAGATTATAGATTAACTTATTATACTCCAGAGTATCAGACTAAGGACACTGATATCTTGGCAGCATTCCGAGTAACTCCTCAACCCGGAGTACCGCCCGAGGAAGCAGGCGCAGCGGTAGCTGCTGAATCTTCTACAGGTACATGGACCACAGTTTGGACTGATGGTCTTACTAGTCTTGATCGTTACAAAGGACGATGCTATGATATCGAACCTGTTCCGGGAGAAGACAATCAATTTATTGCTTATGTAGCATATCCTTTGGACCTTTTTGAAGAAGGTTCTGTTACTAACATGTTTACTTCTATTGTGGGGAATGTTTTTGGTTTTAAAGCTCTACGAGCTCTACGCCTAGAAGATTTGCGAATTCCTCCTGCTTATATCAAAACATTTCAAGGTCCACCTCATGGGATCCAAGTAGAAAGAGATAAATTAAACAAATACGGACGTCCTTTGTTGGGATGTACCATCAAACCTAAATTAGGTCTATCTGCTAAAAATTACGGTAGAGCAGTTTATGAATGTCTTCGTGGCGGACTAGATTTTACTAAAGATGATGAAAATGTAAATTCTCAACCCTTTATGCGTTGGAGAGATCGCTTTGTTTTTTGCGCGGAAGCTATTTATAAAGCTCAAGCTGAAACAGGTGAAATTAAGGGACATTACTTAAATGCTACTGCGGGTACATGTGAAGAAATGATAAAAAGAGCAGTATTCGCAAGAGAATTAGGGGTTCCGATTGTTATGCATGATTATTTAACAGGAGGTTTCACTGCAAATACCACTTTAGCTCATTATTGCCGAGATAATGGCTTACTTCTTCATATTCATCGTGCAATGCATGCAGTTATTGATAGACAAAAAAATCATGGTATGCACTTCCGTGTACTGGCTAAAGCATTACGAATGTCCGGTGGAGATCATATTCATGCCGGTACTGTCGTAGGTAAACTTGAAGGAGAACGAGAAATTACTTTAGGTTTTGTGGATTTACTTCGTGATGACTTTATTGAAAAAGATCGAAGTCGTGGTATTTATTTCACGCAAGATTGGGTATCTATGTCAGGTGTTCTGCCTGTTGCTTCAGGAGGTATTCACGTTTGGCATATGCCTGCTTTGACCGATATCTTTGGAGATGACGCTGTATTACAATTTGGTGGAGGAACCTTAGGACATCCTTGGGGAAATGCACCCGGTGCCGTAGCTAATCGGGTTGCTTTAGAAGCTTGTGTCCAAGCTCGTAACGAAGGACGTGATCTTGCTCGTGAGGGGAATGAAGTAATTCGTGAAGCTTGTAAGTGGAGTCCTGAACTAGCTGCTGCTTGTGAAGTATGGAAAGAAATCAAGTTTGAATTTGCTGCTATGGATACGCTATAGTAGTTTGAACTAGGAAACTTTTGATTTCTATTTTTCGGGGTCTGGGGGTCTACCCAGACTCTTTCATTGATTCTTGTTGGAGTTTACTTAGTATTTTTGGTCAGGAGTTAGCAGCTCAGTGGAAAAGAGCCCACGGTTCCAGACCATGATGTCAAGGGTTCAACCCCCTTCTAGCTCATAATAGATTTCATATAGAAAAAACTTTATACACTTCCAGATGTACGATTTTTCTTTCTAGCATTGTCTGTGAATAATATACAATGTTAGAAAGAAAAAGAAACAAATTTCTATTTTTTTCTATGGTAAATTCTAACTTATCTTCCATTTTTGTACCTATAGTGAGTTTAGTTTTCTCGGCCCTTACAATGGTACTTTCTTTTTTGTACATCCAAAAAAATGAAATATTATGAAAACGAAGAATTAGTTTCCCAATCTTAAAAATGTTGATACAAAGCTAGTGAAAGTAAGGAATAGCCCGTCTCGCCCTTGCTTATTCCTTCTCTTCACTTCAATTTAATTGAGATATGACTTATATGAATCATCAATCAAAAAGGCTTTGGATAGAGTCTATCCAAGGTTCTCGAAGAAAAAGTAATTTTTTGTTTGCCTCTGTTCTTTTTGCAGGTGCATTAGGTTTTTTTATAGTTGGATTTTCAAGTTATCTTGGCAGGAACCTTATACCCCTACTGTTTTTTGAAAAAATACTTTTTATTCCACAAGGGATTATAATGTGTTTTTATGGTATTGCAGGCCTTTTTTTTAGCTTTTATTTTTGGTGTACAATTTTTTTTGATGTGGGTAGTGGTTACAATCAGATTGATGAAAAAAAAGGAATTATATGTCTTTTTCGTTGGGGATTCCCAGGAAGAACTCGTCGTGTTTATTTACGATTTTCTATCGAAAATGTTCAGATGATCACAATGCAAGTACAAAAAAGTATTTTTTCTAGCCACCATGTCCTTTATATGAAAGTAAGGGGATTACCAGACATTCCTTTAGCTCGTACTGGGGAAAAAATTCATCAAAAAGAAATGGAACAAAAAGCTGTAGAATTAGCTCGTTTTTTGCATGTGTCTATTGAAGGAGTTTGATTAGACATAGACAAGTTTATAAAAATATTTGTAGTTTTCATTTTAAAAATGAATTGAGAAGAATCCATGGGTTTGATACCTCATTCTATAATTCGTATTATATCTCGACTTCGATCAGAACTCATGAATAAATCAAGTTCATTAGTTATTCATCACATAGAAGTTACACAAAATAGAGCAGCTGTTTCTTTACGATATGTTGCATGTTTTATAGTATTGCCGTGTCTAATTTCTATTTCACTAGAAAAATGCGTAGAATCGTGGGTCACTTTTTGGTGGAATACTAGTTCATCCAAAATATTAGATTATTTACAAGAAGAAAATAATCTAGTAAGAGTTAGTCAAATAGAAGAACTTTTGCTCTTTGAAACAACAGTAGAAGATTTTTCGGAAACACATTTAAAAAAAAATTTTTTGTTCGAGTTGTACAAAAAAGATTGTATCCAAATAGTTACACATTTAGGAACAAATCTTTTAGAATTTATTATTCTAAGCACTTTTCTTTTTATGAGTCAAAAAAAGCTTACAATTTTCTTTTCTTGGATTCGAGAAATTTTCTATAGTATAAACGATACAATGAAAGCTTTTTCAATTCTTTTAATGACTGATCTATGCATTGGGTTCCATTCACCTCATGGTTGGGAAGTCCTTATCAGTTGGATTTCTGAAAATTATGGATTTGTGCATAATGACCAAATCATTTTTAGTCTTGTTTCAACTTTTCCTGTTATTCTAGATACAATATTGAAATATTGGATTTTCCGCCGATTTAATCGTATATCTCCGTCTCTTGTAGTAATCTATCATTCGATGAATGAATAAAAAATCAGGCCTTTTTTCTTCTCGATTTATAATATTAAAGAAGAAATGTAAAATGAAAAACCATCTTTAGGTTGAATAATAAATGAAACGGAGATAAAGAATAGTTCTCGATTCTTCAAAAAAAAAATTTAAACGAAAAATGATGGAAAAAAAAAATGTTTCTGATTGGATTAGAATATTGGTGGTTCTATCAATCTCCACTTTCATAACGATAAATATAACAACTCGTATTTCTTTTTCAAAAGCATATCCTATTTTTGCCCAAAAAAGTTATGAGAATCCTCGAGAACCTACTGGACGTATTGTATGCGCCAACTGCCACTTGGCTAAAAAACCTGTAGAGATCGAAGTTCCGCAATCTGTGCTTCCTAATAGCGTTTTTGAAGCAGTTGTGAAAATTCCTTATGACACACAAATCAAACAAGTTCTAGTTAACGGGAAAAAGGGAAACTTAAATGTAGGAGCTGTTTTAATCTTACCCGAAGGTTTTGAACTAGCTCCTCCGGATCGTATTTCTCCTGAAATAAAAGAAAAAATAGGTAATCTACCTTTTCAAAATTATCGCCCCTTCCAAAAAAATATTCTTGTAATAGGTCCTATTCCTGGTCAAAAATACAAGGAAATTGTATTTCCAATCCTATCCCCGGATCCTGCTCTAAAAAAAGAATCGCACTTCTGGAAATATCCTATATATGCCGGAGGTAATAGAGGAAGAGGTCAAGTTTATCCTGATGGTAGCCAAAGCAATAATACAATATTTAATGCTTCATTAACGGGTAGAATCAGCAAAATTTTACGTAAAGAGAAAGGGGGATACGAGGTACTGATTGAGAATATATCGCAAGGCCGATCTGGTGTTGACATAATACCTCCGGGCCCCGAACTTCTTGTTTCGGAAGGTGATTTTGTTAAGGCAGATCAACCATTAACAAATAATCCTAATGTGGGTGGATTTGGTCAGGTAAATGCGGAAATAGTACTGCAAGACCCATTTCGTATTCAAGGTCTTTTATTCTTCTTAACGTCGGTTGTTTTGGCGCAGATTTTTCTGGTACTTAAAAAGAAACAATTTGAAAAAGTTCAATTATCCGAAATGAATTTTTAGCTCGTATTTTCTCTTTTTTTTTTTTTTTTCGTTTTTATGATAGGTCATCATACTTTGACTAAAAGTTTGAAATGACTAAAAGTTTGAAAGATGCCGACCTTACCTTTTAAGGTAAGGTCAGTTAAGTATATTTTCTTATTATAGGGATGACCCTAATCCTGAATAGGAGCCGTAGAAAAAGATACCGACCAAACTAATTACAAGAATACCCGTTACAGTACCTACCAACCAAAGAGATATTCTCCCGGTAGTATCAGCCATGTTTATTACTCCTCTTCCATTTTATTGAAATTTAATAGTTATACTCAAAAAAAAATCGTTCTAAATTTTGTTATAAATCATTTCTTTCAGAATGAAAAAAAAAATTTTGTGTGTGTTTTTTTTTTTTTAATTGAAAAAGTAACTGGAGAATAAAACAGCAAGTACAAAAATAAGTAACAATCCCCAGTATAGGCTGGTACGATTTAATTCTACACTTTGTTCGTTCGGATTTGATTGTGTCATAGCTTAATATTTTATCGTTGGATGAACTGCATTGCAGAAATGGATCCCAAAAAAAAGACTGTAGGGACAGCTAAACCGTGAATAGCCAGCCATCGAACGGTAAAAATTGGATAGATTCTATCTATAGTCATTAGTGTCTCCTAAAAAGATTTAGTAAAATGCTCCAGCTGTTCTAAAGAATCAAAACGGCCAGTTATTAAAGGAACTTCCTGTTGATTTTCTGTGAAATACTCGTTTGGTCGAGGACTTCCAAAAACATCATAAGCCAACCCTGTACTGACGAATAACCAACCTGCAACAAACAGAGAAGGTATAGTAATGCTATGAATAACCCAGTATCGAATACTTGTAAGAATGTCCGCAAAGGATCGTTCTCCGGTATTTCCAGACATATGCAACTCCAATAATAATGAATTAATGAATATTAATTCTATTTTATATCGGCAAAGGGAATTGATCCCCTAAACTAGAAAATACAAAAGCAGAAAAAGGTTTTTACGGTCTTTTCTTTTGTAAATTCTAAAAATTTAAATAAGTTAGGATGGATTTCTACTTGACCATTATACTAACAATTTGATAGAAAATTGTTTGAACCACTCTTTAATTAAAATGAAAAAGAAAATATATCTTTTTTTTCTATTATAGAAACGTCGGTACTATATCTTACTTATTATAAAACTTTAGTTATTTATCTCTTAAATATATCATTATTGAATTGATTTTAGTTGTTTCATGCCTATTCTAATTAGTTATTTTGGGTTTTTATTAGTTTTTCTTTTTTTCACCTTAATTCTATTTATTGGGTTTAGCAAGATAAGACTTATTTAAATCAATTTTTTTGACATTGTTTAATTGAAAAAAAAAAAAAAACGTTTGATTATGGAATTCCATCGCGATTTCATGGTACTATTTGATATAGCTATAATTTCTAATTTTTTGAATGAAAATGGTTGAAACTCTGTTATCCGGGATTGTATTAGGTTTAATTCCTATTACTTTGGCTGGACTTTTTGTAACAGCATATTTACAGTATCGACGCGGCGATCAGTTGGAGTTTTAATTCAGGCACTGAATTATCAGAATCACGCTCTGTAGGATTTGAACCTACGGCATTAGGTTTTGGAGACCTACGTTCTACCAAGCTGAACTAAGAGCGCTTTTTTGGGATATGACTTAATCCACTCTCTGTGATTAAAGACTAGCCAGTCCGATTAGTTTTAATGAATAGATAGGGATGACAGGATTTGAACCTGCGACATTTTGTACCCAAAACAAACGCGCTACCCAAGCTGCGCTACATCCCTTAGAATCAATGGATTAATCAACAATGTTATTTTAATCTCTAATACATACGAAAAGTCTTTTTTTTTCGACAAAATAGAAAATTCAAACGCCGTCATACTATAAGAAATTAGTAACGTTTCTTACCTAGGTTAGGTAATGGTAGAATTAGTCGACTTTTTAAAGTACTTTTAAATATAAAAGGAAAATAAATGCTTTATGCAATATATAAAAAAATATCTTTCGACAGCACCCGTTTTAGCAACTTTATGGTTTGGTTCTTTAGCTGGTTTTTTAATTGAAATAAATCGGTTTTTCCCGGATGCTCTTAGTTTTCCTTTTTCTTTTTAACGCTCTATATTATAAAGAAAAAAAAAAGGATTTGAAATAAATTGATGGAACTAGGAATATATCGCCTGACGTTCTTTTTTTGATTCAAAAAAAATAAATAAATAAAATAGACTACTACAAAAATGTCAGAAAACATAGGCGCACGAGTGGTAATTTTTTTAGAATGTATTAATTGTAACCTTTTTAGATATACAACTAAAAAGAATCGATACAATACATCCATGCCCTTGGCATTAAAGAAATTTTGTCCTTTTTGTTTGAAACATACCATTCACAAAGAGAGAAAGAAATAAACGGAATACATAACAACAACAGTTCACAGAAACTATTTTCTCATAAACCTTTTATTTAAACGATATTAATATGTCTAAGCAATCTTTTGATTTTAAACGATATAAGCCTGAGATACCATCTGGTAGTCGGAAACGTTACCCAAAAGTTCCAAAAAAACCTAATCTAATAAAGTCAGAGAATCAGATCAATTATAAAAATATGAGTCTAATTAATCAATTTATTAGCCAGCGCGGAAAAATCTTATCCAGGAAAGTGAATAATTTAACCTGTAAACAACAACGTCTTATATCTATTGCTATTAAACGAGCTCGTATTCTAGGATTGCTACCTTTTATGGTCAAAAAAAAGTTGAAAAAATTGTAATTTTTGCGTTTTTTTATGAGTGACGTCAAAGTTCATGATTTTCCATTTCCCGGAGGGGATCCCCGGGGATTTTTTTTTTTTCTTTTTTATGCCAAAATGTTTTTCGAAATGATATAAAAAGAATTATTCTCTAATGTAGCTATTTGCGCAAGTGTTTTCCGATTTGAAGGTAACCGCTTTTTGTACATACAGTTTATGTATTTATTGTAAGGAACCCCTAAACGACGAACTGCTGCATTAATTCGAACAATCCACAAGCAGCGAAAATTTCTCTTTTGTTTCAGCCGATCGCGTTTAGCCGAGGTTAGAGCTTTTTGCTTCTGCTGCTTAGCAGCTCGGAACTGTTTGGAATGGGACCCGTGAAATCCTGACGCAAAAGCGAGATTTTTGTTTCGGCGACGTCGAGTTATATATCCGCGTTTTACTCTGGTCATTAATTTAAATTCTTATATATATGTTTAGTTTATTTATATACTGACTTTTCTTTTTTGGAAAAGAAATGTTCCAAAGGCTTTAGCTATTCTAACCTTCCCAACCAAAAAGAATCACTTATTTCACTAAAAGATTTGAATAATTATGGGTTTCTTCGTCTATATGGTTCTTTCTCTAACGGCGAGGTCCTCTCTATATGCCGGAGCTAAAACTAAAAGAGTATGCGGTAATTTGTATTATCTACCGTCTTCAGCTCTACCCCTTCCCTCCCCCAAAAAAAAGGAAATTTCTTTAAAAACTTCAAAAAATTTAAAGTACAGTAACGACATGTTATTTCGAGAATTAGCGGAGTAGCTGATCTTATTTTTCCGTCATTTGCAACAAAAAGAAGTTTTTCATTTTGATGATTCCCTGCTCCGAATGACTGTTTTCTGCCAAAGAGGAATTGCTTTTCATCTCAGATCCAAGTGATTGGATTTGCACCAACAAAAACCATAAATTTCATCTTCCTAGAGATGATAGATCTTTACTTTTTGATAACAAGAAAGCTCTTCTTGGAAGAACGTTCTAGTTTTTTCTGATCTAAACGAGTCGCACATACACCCTAGCACAAACTCCTCTGCGTTGAGGACATTTTTGAAGAGCACGAGAACTGCCTACCTTTTTTTTTGGTTGTCTCGCAATTCTAATAAGTTGAGGAAGTGTGGGCATTTTGGTGGTTTATTCAATTTTACTGGTTAGGATCAATCCTAACCAGGCTTTAGAAAACTCTTTTTTTTTATCTTGAACTTCTCTCTATCCTAGAGTTTATTATTTATTCGTCGAATTGTAGAGAAAGGTTTTGCTCAATCTGTACAGCACCTTTAGTGCTTCTAATCTTTCTAGCTCTTCTAGCTTCTTCTAAAACATGGTTTGGGATTAGCCCAAAACCTTCGTTTCCTTCTTCTGGAATTTCAAAGGGAGGTTCTTCCTTGTTTGGTTCCCACATTGGAAGTGCTACTCTATCAACAAGTCCGAAATCAACTGCTTCCTCTGGTGACATGTAAGTATTTTTGTCAAGGGCATTTTCTATTAATTCTTCGAATTGGGGTGTTCTGAGACAATAACATTGTACAATCATTTTTCGCAACTGTTGAACAAAAAAAGCGTCCTTCGCAAAAAGCCAGGCTGGTCCATCACGAAGAGATGCTCTTGGTTGGTGGATCATTATTCTACTATGAGGCCCTGTATTACGAAATCCAAAGGTTCCGGCACTTAAAACTAAGGTTGCTGTTGAAGCAACTAGGCCAAGACCGATTGTATGTATTGTTTCTCTAAGCTGAAGCATAATATCAAAGATACTTAGACCGGGTAATATAGCTCCGCCACACGAGTTTATATACATGAAAATCTGTCTACTTTTTCCTTTACGTATATCGTCTATAAACAAGTAAAGCAAAATACCTACAAATATACTTCCAATATCTTCATCAACGGGTTGCCCTAAAAAAATGCAACGAGTTCTAGACATTACGTCGATTGGAGTAGATAAGAGCAATCTCTCCTTGTGAACCGTACGTGTACTTTTCCCAACATACGGCTCTAGTCGCTAGGAAACGAAAAAGGCTATTTGTTTTCCAAAACTTGGTCCAATTTTTTTTTTTGTAACGCTAATAATTCTAAATTTCAAAAGTATTGGACTACTTTCTGAAACGTTTAAAATTAAACAAAACAGTTTGCTTGTTCCCTTTACCGAGTTCTGCATCTAATCTTTAGGTTTTACTTCTATTCCTATACAAATGATCTCTTATTCCTCTTACTTATAGATTAAGGAAGTTTATGTAAGTTAGGTTTATATACTAAGATGACTAAGAGTAGAATATAATTATATATATATATATATAGATTATATCTGCTCAAAAGTTGGATGGGCGGAAATGAATGAAATTTCAAAATAACCTTGGATTTAACTTTCTTTTATAGTATAAAAAACGAACAATATAAAAATACTTTATGCGTTGGGTTCTTTTCCAAAAAAAAAAACGATCCAATAAAGTAAAAATCATTCCATTAGACGGGAAATGAATGGAAAAATTCCATAAAATCTATACGAGATTCAAGTCACACTATAAGTCAGCCCAGTCCAAAACTTCTTCTTTTGTTTCTTTTTTCTTTTTATTATCTTTGTTTTCCGGCTCTTTATCCTCTCCTGTTTCGTTATCTTTTGCCAAAGTCATAATAGGTGCCTCATGCATTATATTATTCTTAGTTTTTTTTGATCCTAGAACCGGAAAAGTACATGGGGTCTCATTCTTTCGTTTAGGCTTAGGTATTGTTGTCTCTTCAAAAAAGTGATTAAATTGAATCTCTTGAGGAGTTCTATCATCTTCTTTTCTTGACGGAGGGTTATCTTCACCAAAAAAACGAACTTTTGGGATACCAAGGGGCATTTTTTTTTAGATCCTTTTTTTTCTCTTTTTATTCTCCTTCTTCTCTTTCTTTTTGTTTTCCAAATTTTGTAAGTATTTTTTTTGTTTTTAATGGTACCAATCCTTAAATTTTGTAAATTGAAACATAAAAGATAAAATATTTTTGCTTCTCCTACCGGTGTTTTTATTCAACATAGTTTTATAAAAGGAAGGATGATCCAACCTAAAATTCAGTGTGTTTTTATAATGTAAGAAAGTTCAATCTTTTTTTTTTTGAAAAAGAGGTGTTTAATGGGTTTACCTTGGTATCGTGTGCATACTGTTGTCTTGAATGATCCTGGCCGGTTAATTTCTGTGCATATAATGCATACAGCTTTAGTAGCAGGTTGGGCCGGTTCAATGGCTTTGTATGAATTAGCAGTTTTTGACCCATCTGATCCTGTTCTTGATCCTATGTGGAGACAAGGTATGTTTATTTTACCTTTTATGACTCGTTTAGGAATAAAAGAATCTTGGGGCGGATGGAGTATTACTGGAGAAACTGAAGCTAATCCGGGATTTTGGAGTTACGAGGGTGTCGCTGGAGCTCATATTGTGTTTTCAGGTTTATGTTTTTTATCAGCGATCTGGCATTGGGTATACTGGGATCTTGAAATATTTACGGATCCGCGCACAGGAAAACCTTCTTTAGATTTACCAAAAATTTTTGGTATTCATTTATTTCTTTCCGGAGTAGTTTGCTTTGGATTCGGAGCTTTTCATGTTACAGGTTTATATGGTCCTGGAATTTGGATTTCTGATCCTTTTGGACTTACTGGAAAAATACAACCTGTAAGCCCAGCTTGGGGAGCTGAAGGCTTTGATCCTTTTGTTCCAGGAGGAATAGCGTCGCATCATGTTGCTGCAGGTCTATTGGGAATCATCGCAGGTCTATTTCATCTCAGTGTTCGTCCTCCTCAACGATTGTATAAAGGATTACGTATGGGAAATATTGAGACCGTTTTATCTAGCAGTATTGCTGCTGTTTTTTTTGCATCTTTTATTGTTGCTGGAACCATGTGGTATGGGTCAGCAACAACCCCAATTGAATTATTTGGTCCGACTCGATATCAATGGGATCAGGGGTACTTTCAACAAGAAATAGATCGACGAGTTCGCGCTGGTTTGAATAAAAATTTAAGTCTGTCCGAAGCTTGGTCTAAAATTCCTGAAAAACTAGCCTTTTACGATTACATTGGAAACAATCCTGCTAAAGGTGGATTATTCCGAGCGGGTGCAATGGACAATGGAGATGGAATAGCTATTGGTTGGTTAGGACACCCCATTTTCAAGGATAAGGACGGAAACGAACTTTTTGTTCGTCGTATGCCTACTTTTTTTGAAACATTTCCAGTAGTTCTAGTGGACAAAGAAGGTGTTGTGAAAGCGGATGTTCCTTTTAGGAGGTCAGAATCCAAATATAGCGTGGAACAGGTCGGCGTAACTGTCGAGTTTTATGGTGGAGAACTTGATGGAGTAAGTTTTAGCGATCCTACTATAGTGAAAAAATATGCGAGACGTGCTCAATTGGGGGAAATTTTTGAATTAGATCGTGCTACTTTAAAATCAGATGGGGTTTTTCGGAGTAGTCCAAGAGGTTGGTTTACTTTTGGACACGCTACTTTTGCTCTTCTTTTCTTCTTTGGACACATTTGGCATGGTTCTAGAACACTATTCCGAGATATTTTTGCTGGTATCGATCCAGAATTAAATGCGCAAGTCGAATTTGGAGCATTCCAAAAATTGGGAGATCCTACCACAAAAAAACAAGTCATATAAAGACTTACGTCTATTACTTATTACTTAGTACGAAAGTTGTAAAAAAAAAAAAACGATTGAATCTATGGAAGCATTGGTTTATACATTCCTTTTGGTTTCGACTTTAGGAATTCTATTTTTTGCTATTTTCTTTAGAGAACCGCCCAAAGTTCCGACTAAAGGAGGAAAAGAAAATTAAATAAAACAAACAAAAAAGGGAAGTCCACATGGACTTCCCTTTTTTGTTTGTTTTAGTCTTCATGATTGTCAAAGGGGTCTATAAGACCTTCAGAAGGTCGTCCAAAGGATGTATATAGGGCATATCCTGTTAAACTTACGAGCAAGCACGATACAAAGATAGCGACTAAGTTTGCAGTTTCCATTTTTAGGTAACTAATAAAAAGAATTTATCTAATTATACTATATTAATAAATAAAAACATAGTATACAAAGTTAACAGATTTCAACAAAATATTTTATATGGCTACACAAACCGTGAATGATACTTCCAGAACCAGACCAAGAAAAACTGGGGTAGGGAGTTACTTAAAACCACTTAATCGTGAATATGGTAAAGTCGCCCCCGGATGGGGAACTACTGCCCTTATGGTTGTTGCAATGGTTTTATTTGCAGTATTTTTATCTCTTTTATTGGAGATCTATAATTCGTCTATTTTATTGACCGGAATTCCTGTTAGTTGGGTATAGAACTGGATCTCAAACTTTTTCTAAAAATAACGTAAGAGATATTGATTTTATTTAGGTTCGTTCTATTTTTGTTTTACGATAGTTTGATCGTGTCATTTTTGAAAAGAATTTACAAAAAAAAAAATGGGTGTGCGACTTGTTACATTCGATATTAATAGTACAGAAGACTAGTCTGTTATCTTTAGATAATCTTTCCTCGTTAGAGGTTAACTTAGAATTTCTAAAGCACGAGTTTTCTTTTTTATTATAGAAAAAAGGTCTGAACTAGGATTTACTGTTGTAATTTTTACTTTGTATCTAAATGAATAACAACAAAGATTTCGACTCTGAAAAAATCCAACAGGACCTTACCCAAAGAACCTTTTGTTAAGTGAATCTTCGGAGTAAAAACAAAATCTGAGGTTTAGAACAATTTGTTAATTCTTTTTCAGGTTTAAACAATCAAAATCCTATTCATTAAACATAAATTCATAAATTATGAATGGAAGAAAAGATTCTTCAAAAGGCCTTTATTGAGCCTACTTGAAATTTTGGCATTATCTTATATATGTTATAGATAATTACCTCAATTACGGTATTTTTGTTTAAGCTGTACGAAGGGAAAGTTTCATGTACAGTTTTTTGAAGGGGTTAACCTATCTCGATAAAGTATATGACTGGTTTGAAGAGCGTCTAGAGATTCAAGCAATTGCAGATGATATCACTAGTAAATATGTTCCTCCTCATGTTAATATATTTTATTGTCTCGGAGGAATTACATTAACTTGTTTTTTGGTACAGGTGGCCACCGGTTTTGCTATGACTTTCTACTATCGTCCAACAGTTACCGAAGCTTTTGCTTCGGTTCAGTACATAATAAGTGAAGTCAATTTTGGTTGGTTAATTCGATCAATTCATCGATGGTCAGCAAGCATGATGGTTCTCATGATGATTTTGCATGTATTCCGTGTTTATTTAACAGGTGGTTTTAAAAAACCTCGTGAATTAACTTGGGTTACTGGAGTTATTCTAGCTGTACTGACTGTTTCTTTTGGTGTAACTGGTTATTCTTTACCTTGGGACCAAATTGGTTATTGGGCAGTCAAAATTGTAACTGGCGTACCCGAGGCTATTCCTGTAATAGGTTCTTCTTTAGTTGAGTTATTACGTGGAAGTGTTAGCGTGGGTCAATCGACCTTAACTCGGTTCTATAGTTTACATACCTTTATATTACCACTTCTTAGTGCAATATTTATGCTAATGCATTTTCTAATGATTCGTAAACAAGGTATTTCGGGTCCTTTATAAAAAGAAAAATAATTTTTTTTTTTAGGGTATAACATACTTGCCAAGAATATTGCTTGTTTTTTGAGCTAGATTCTTCGGATTCTTCCTTTTCCTTAAGGATTTCAAATAAAAAGAAAAATTCAATGGAGAAAATGGATTATGGGAGTGTGTGACTTGAATTATTGATTAAGCCTGTCGGATTAAATCTGCCACAGAAAGATCCTGTGTATTCCCCTTATCCCAACGTCTTTCTCAAAGAAAAAGAAAGTTCCTAATCTGGGTAGACTTTTTTTCTATGATTTGTATAGGCTCCGTGAATTCTAGTCAATTTCTTATTTTCATAGTTATAAAATGCACTCATTTCCTTTGCATTTTAACAGAATAACTATCGGAGTAAAAAAAAGGATCTAAGGAAAAGTAAAGGGAATTTCATTAACAAGTCAATACCTTGTTAAAAATAAACTTTAGACTTTTTTTGTTTATCAAAAAAATTACAAGGATGAAGATGACCCAGAAAGCGAGTATTTTGTTTCACAATTTCTTTCATGCGTACTTGGGTAAAAGCATTTTATAGCATAGAATTCTTTGCTTGTTATTTCTTTAAATTCTTGTTTGAGCCGGATGATTCAAATTGACATGTCCGGATCTTACGGGGGATAGATCTAGAAAGATAAGATCTACTTATCCCAATAACAAAAAAACCCGATTTAAAAGATCCTGTATTAAGATCGCGATTAGCTAAAGGAATGGGACATAATTATTATGGAGAGCCCGCGTGGCCTAATGATCTTTTATATATTTTTCCGGTAGTTATTTTAGGTACTATTGCGTGTACGATAGGTTTAGCAGTGTTAGAACCATCGATGATTGGTGAACCCGCAAATCCTTTTGCAACTCCTTTAGAAATCTTACCCGAATGGTATTTTTTCCCAGTTTTCCAAATACTTCGTACAGTACCGAATAAATTTTTTGGTGTCCTTTTGATGACCTCTGTACCTGTGGGTTTATTAACAGTACCTTTTTTAGAGAACGTTAATCAATTTCAAAATCCTTTTCGTCGTCCAGTAGCTACAACAGTTTTTCTTATCGGTACTGCCTTATCCCTTTGGTTAGGTATCGGAGCTGCTTTGCCTATTGAAGAGTCGTTAACCTTAGGACTTTTCTAATGTAATTTTTAGTCTATTTTCACTCAAAGTTTTTCATAACAAATTTTTTTTTATTAAAGTGTATTATACACTTTAATAAAAAAAAAATCTATTTCACGTAACCCTCCCCCCTATTTTTTTTTTGTTTCTATCTTTAGTTACTAAAGATAGAGGGTTGGGTTTCTTTTGGCTATTTTTTATATTTTGTTCTACGCAAAGCAACGGAATAATTAAGTCAAGTAAACTCCAACAAGCTTCGTAAATGGTTTCTCTAGGAGTTAATCCCCCGTTTGTCCATATCTCGAAAATAAGCATTTCTTGTATGTTATCTGAACTCTTATAAGAATGAATACTAAAATTCACATTTTGAACCGGTAAAGAAACACCATCTATGGGGAAAAATATGTCCTTTGGTTGTTTCATATTTTCTATAGTATACCTTTTCTTTTTTTCAATCTTCAATGTAACATTGAAGGGGATTCGTTTAGTAAGGCTAGCTATATGCTGGGTATCATCAATGATTTGAATAGAAGAGGGTAATATGATGTCTTGAGCTGTTACATTCTTAGGTCCAACAGTACAAATAGATGCTTCGTGAATTCCGTACAATTCACTTCTAAGTACAATTTGTTTCAAGTTCATTAAAATGTCATGAACTGATTCTTTAATACCTATTATGGAAGAATATTCGTGTAGAATATTTTTTTGAAATCTTGCATACGTAATATATGTTCCTTTGACTTCTTGAAGTAAAGTTTTTCGTATAGCAATAGCTAGTGTATTAGCTTGACCTTTCAAAAGCGGAGATATGGAAAAACGACCATAATGAGATCGTTTACTGTCTGTTCTCGATTCCAAGCACTTCCATCGTGGTGAAGATTCTGCAGTTTTTAGTTCATTCCAAATCATATAATGAAAAGTTATACACGTCTTTTGACAGGAGGTCTACATCCATTATGCGGATTGGGTGTTATATCAAGTACTGCACGTATCAGTATTCGACTATGTTGAATGACTCGTAATGCCGCGTCTCGTCCCTTACCACAACCCGTTATCAGGATGGCTGCGCGGTTAATAACTACAGTACGAGTTATGTTTTCTGTTGCTGTTTGAGCAGCGAAAGCTGAACCTTTTTTTGGGCCTTTAAAGCCACATGCACCAGCAGACGACCAAGAAAGCACATGTCCCAAGACATCGGTAACGGTAATAATTGTATTGTTAAAACTTGATTGTATGTGAATGATTCCACGGTCTACTCTACGTATTTCTTTTTTAATACGTCTATTTCTAGATAAATTCCACATAGATTTTGGTTTCATTATTGCACTGCTATACCCTAAAATTTGTTATATATATCTCTAAGCCTATAAAATGCATATTGAAAAAAAAAAAAAGAGAAAAAAAATTAACCTTGTTTTTGTTTATGTCTTAGATTTAAACAAACTACATAAATTCGCTTTCCTCTACGAATTAATCGACATTTCGAACAAATTTTCCGAACAGAAGCGCGTAGTTTCATATTATTTGAATTAAATGTGTTTATTCTTTTTTGCTCTTTGAGCTAGAAACTTTTTTGCTCTTTGAGCTAGAAAAAGTATGGATCATTTTTCTATTTTTTGCTATCTTATTGTTTTATTGAAAATTGAAACGAAATTCTATTAGCTTTTTCTAAATCGATGAATTATACGCCCTTTAGTCAAATCACAAACATGGAGTTCAATTTTGACTCTATCTCCTACAAGTATTCGTATACTATTTTGTCGAATGTTACCCGAAATATAAGCTAGAACAGTTTTTTTATTGTCCAATAAGACTCTAAAAAATCCAGCGGGATGTGCCTCAATAACTAGCCCTTCAAGTTCAATCATATTTTGTCGTTTTTCCATTTTCATGTTTCTTTTCTGGAAAATATATATCTAGCAAAAATGGGTAGAATCTATTACCATGCATAACACAAGATTTCTCCTCCAATTTTTTTTTGTCGAGCTTCGTGGTCTGTCATGATTCCCTGGGAAGTAGAAAGAATTACAATTCCTATCCCGTTTAAAACTTTTGGTATTTTTCGAAAATTGGAATAAATTCGCTGACCAGGTTTGCTTATACGTTTTAGGGTAATTCTTGTTTCTTTCTTTTTCCTGTATTTGAAAGTAAAAATCAAAAAAGATTTTTTCCCTTCTTTATGCTCTCTAATATTTTTTATAAAGCCTTCATTTAAAAGTATTTTCCCGAGTTTTTCATTAATCCTAGTCGCAGGTACTCGAACTGTTCGTTTATTTACTATGTAAGCATTTTTGATTGATGTAGTCAAATTGGTAATAGTATCCATGTTGATCTATTTTTTGAATTCTCTTTATTCTTTTTTTTTTTTTCAAAAAAACATGCTTTTTTTTTATAGAGACATTTGTCTAAGTTGCAGTTAACCTGTTCTATGTACTTTGTACATATTAGTCATAACACTTCGGGAGCTAATGAAATTATTTTTGTAAAATTCCAATGTCTCAGTTCGTGCAGAACTGGACCGAAAACTCGAGTTCCCTTTGGATTTCCTTTTTGATCAACGATAATTGCTGCATTCTCATCAGTTTGTATTCTTGTTCCATCATTACGTTGGAATTCTTTAGAAGTACGTATAACTACTGCTCTAATAACTTCAGATTCTTCTATTTTTGCATTAGGAACTGCTTCTTTAATAACAGCGATGATTACATTCCCAATATGCGCATATCTTTGAAAACTTGCTCCTATAATCCTAATGCACATTATTTTTCGTGCTCCACTGTTATCAGCAACGTTTAAATATGTTTGAGGCTGAATCATTTTTCCTCCAAGGAAGTTTGTTAGTGTATCAAATCAAAAAAAGATAAAAGAAGATCTTTTTTTGATTTGGGCAATTTAAATTCTTAAAAATTGAGTGCGTATACGCATCTTGTAAGCTACTATTTGAGCAGCTCTTCGAGCTACAGTTTCAGAAACTTCTCCCATCTCATAAAGTATTCGACCTGGTTTAACAACAGCTACCCAAAAAAGGGTATCACCTTTTCCTGAACCCATGCGAGTGTCAGCGGGTTTCTTTGTAATAGGCTTGTCAGGAAATATACGTATCCATATTTTTATGCCACGTCGAGCAGTACGAGTAATTGTTCTACGCCCTGCTTCTATTTGTCCAGCTGTAACCCAAGCAGGTTCAAGTGCTTGAATAGCAAACTTACCAAAAAAAATCTGATTACCCCGGTGGCTCTTTCCTTTTATTCTTCCTCTATGTTGTTTGCGGAATTTCGTTTTTTTGGGGTTATAGTCGATGGATTCCGTTATCATAGTTTTTATTCCCTTCGCTAATTCAAAACCGGACATGAAAATTTTTTATCATCCGGCTCCCTGTGATAGTAAAGATTTCCATTCTAAAACAGTTTAGGCCAGTAACTTCTAAATCAATAATATAAAACTTCAACTAAACAATAAGATTCACAGATGAATATAGACTCTTTAGTAGATATTTTTCTTATTTTTTTTGGTTTTATTCATCATCCTATCCTATGATAACAATATATCCACAAGTTTCATCGTTTCTATAGCTTCCAACAAAATATTGCTTAGGTTTACTTTTCTTCTACAGTGGAGCTTAGCTTTCATTTTTTTTTTACAGAATTGGTTGACTTAGTTCCCATCGACTCAAAGCTCTTTTCTTTTTATAAAATGAGGTCGATAACGACTTTTCTGCTTTATTACACTTTCAAGGTAGGCTTATTTATGAACCATACAATACCATAAAAAATAGTATTGATTCTTCGATTTTTTTTTTTTTTTCGATATTATCTTATTTTGCTTCACGAAAGAATACTTCTTACGTGTAATAAAGTTCAAAAGTAAAAAAAAAGCTTAGTTTTAACGAGTCGCACACTAAGCATAGCATAATTTTTACTAGAAAATGGAAATTCTATTCAATCTTAAATAATTAATTTTTCTATATAATAATGGGATAGTTTTTATAGTAATTACAACAATTATTGTTCTTTCATGAAGATCCAAAGTTGAATTCCTAATGCCCCGTGGATTGTGCGAACTGTAAAAGAGGAATAATCCATTTCAGCTCGGAGTGTTTGTAAAGTAACTCTGCCTAATTTGATTTTTGTCTTACGAGTTCTTTCTCGTCCGCCAAGACGTCCTGCAATTCGTATACGAATCCCTTCTATTTCGTCTTTTTTGGCTAGTTCAACAGCTTTTTGTAATATTTTTTTTACAGCCACTCTCTTTTCTAGTTGCAAAGCGATATATTCAGCAAGTATATTAGTTTTTTGATAAGGTTTGGCTAATATTTCTGCATTTATGTTAAGCTTTTGATCACGCAAATAAAGAGTACGTTTTATATCGTTTTTTACTCGTGTAATTTCATTTTTTTCATTTTTGAAAAAAATGGGAAATCCTATATAGATTATTATATTGATTAAATCAATCTTTCTCTGAATTTCTATTCTTCCAATTCCTAGATAAGATTTTCTCTGATGTCTTTGGAAAAAAAATTCGATGCATTTATGTATTTTTATATCTTCTCGAAGAGTTCTTGTATACTCTCTCTTTTGTGCGAACCAAACAGAATTATGATTTTGAGTTAGACCAAGTCTAAAACCCATTGGATTTACTTTATGTCCCATATTGTGATATTTTCCTTTTCAGATTCTCTGAAATTTCAAATTCAATTAGATTTGATAGTTCTTTCAAAACAATAGTTATATGACAAGTTTTTTTTTTTATACGAAAGGAACGTCCCTTAGCTCTAATTTGATATTTCTTTGAAACAGTACCCTCGTTTACTTCGGCTCTACTAATGAATAAAAATTTTTCTTTAAGCCCCAAATTATTTTTAGCATTTGCTCCTGCAGAACAAAGTAGTTGGAATATGGGATAACAAGCTCTATACGGCATTAATTTCAATAGAGTATATGCTTGTGCATAAGAACAACCACGAATTTGATCGATTACTCGACGCATTTTCTGCGTAGACATTTTTAAATTTTTGGCTAAAACGCGTACTTCAGTATTCCTCTTATTTTTAGATATTTTCATATTCACTTTCTTGAAATTTAACGACTAGATTTCTTGTCTTTTTTAGATTTCTTATCGTCTTTGCCTGGATGTTCCGGGCAAAGACGAGTAGGTACAAAATCTCCTAATTTATGGTAAAGCATATTATTTGTTATATAAATAGGTATATGCTCTTTACCATTATGAATAGCAATAGTATAACCGATCATTTTGGGTACAACCGTAGACGCTCGAGACCAAGTTAATAGTATTTTCTTTTTTTTTATATTTGTGTCTAGTTTTTCTATTTTTTTTAATAAGTGATCAGCAATAAAAACTTTTTTTTTTGAGTGTGTAGCCGCAAAAACTTGTTTTAAACTTTTTTTTTTTCTTGAATATTTCATAGGCAATTAATTTTTTTATTCTAACTTAGTTTGACGACGAAGAATGAAAGTATCACTATACCGAACCATTTTTCGGGTTTTTTTACCGAGCGTACAATGACCCCAAGGAGTTATGGGGGTTTTTCTTCCTATGGGACTTTTTCCTTCACCACCTCCATGTGGATGGTCTACAGCATTCATGACTATTCCTCGTACTTCTGATCGTTTACCTATCCACCGTTTTGATCCAGCTTTACTAAAAATTTTGTTATTCGAGCGGATATTACCCACTTGTCCAACCGTGGCTGAACAGTTGTAAGGTATTAAACGAAGTTCTCCTGAAGGCAACTTTAATACCGCGGATTGACCTTCTTTTGCGATCAATTTGGCTATAGTACCCGCGGCTCGAGCCACTTGTCCTCCTTTACCCTGCGTTGTTTCTATATTATGTATAGTTGTACCCACAGGGATATTGGTTGAAATAGATTTTGATTCAAAAAAAAAAAAAAAAGAATCCTTTCCCAAACTGTACAAGCCTCTCTCGGGGCATACAGCTTTCTGGATGTTCTTTACTTTACATCCTAGGTGTTTATCCATCATCTGGCTTCTGTTCATCATGTAGCATTCAGATTGAATGACTTTATTAAATCACGTTCTCAATAACATAGGAGGCGTTTTATTTGGAAATATTTATTTCATTGTACAACTTTGATTTTGCCTCTGACCTTCAAATCAAAAATGAATCAAATAATCTTTGGAACAAGAGTTTGCCTTCTCCACTGTTATGCTTTATCAAAAATTCTCCATATTATCTAGAATGAAAAATTTATTATTATTTTTTTTTATCACTTGCTATATATATTTTTTCTCAGTTTCCCTTTGAAAATTAAGTCAAATTTAGATTATCAATGATAATTTAGTAGGTTCGGGGCCTAACCGGTTTTTCCGATTACGTAAATTCATAATTCAAACCGCACTCAAAGGTAAGGCATTCCCTATTAAAATAGAAGCTTTTGGACCAGATAAAATAGTATCTCCAATCATGATTCCTCTAGGGGACAAAATATAGGACTTTTTCCCATTCTTGTAACATATCAAACTGATATGCGCATTTCGATTAGGATCATATTCTATGGTTACAATTTTTCCATAGATGTCTTTCTCTTTTCTTCGAAAATCAATTTGCCTGTAAAGACGTTTATGGCCTCCTCCTCTATGACGTACTGTAATAATACCTTTTTTATTTCGACCCTTGCAACGATGATGTTTCCCAGAAGTTAGAAATTTTTCCGGACTACTCTGAGCAAAATGTAGTATGTTTTTGTATGAAATGTTCATTATATGATTGATTTTTGTATTTTAGGTTTAAATATGGAATAGAATCACAATCACAAATTTGGTCAGGAAGAAGAAACTTATAATATTGTCGCGGCTCACGGTTATTTTGGTCGATTGATTTTCCAATATGCTAGTTTTAATAATTCTCGTTCTTTACATTTCTTCTTAGCGGCTTGGCCCGTAGTAGGTATCTGGTTTACTGCTTTGGGTATTAGTACTATGGCGTTCAACTTGAATGGATTCAATTTCAATCAATCTGTAGTTGACAGTCAAGGTCGTGTTATTAATACTTGGGCTGATATAATTAATCGTGCTAATCTTGGTATGGAAGTTATGCATGAGCGCAATGCTCACAATTTTCCTCTTGATTTGGCATCAATGGAATTCAATTCTATAGATGGTTAATTAGATAGAATTCTAGGTATTCCTTTCATCGTACCAAACCTCTAAAGGAGGTTTGGTACCTTATCTGTCTTTGTTCATATCCACATTATAAGATATCGAGTTTTTTACTGTTGTATTTGAGGATATATAAGGAATTTGAATTAGATATGTGCATCCAGCAGGAATTGAACCCGCGAGTTCGCCAATTATGAGTTGGGCGCTTTAACCATTCAGCCATGGATGCTGGAGAAAAGCTCATCCGGAATAATCAATTCATTCGATAATATGAGTGAGTATTGACTTAGGGTAGCCAAGTACTCATATCCCAATCATGCCAAACATAGAAAATGCAACGGAAAAACTTGTGGGAGTGAGTACCGATCTTGCAACACTTGGATTTCCTGTTGGATTTCCTGGAATAAGTCGCCCACATTCCGTAGGATGAACAGAAAACAACTCTTTTCTTGAAAGTAATGTTGATTAGATAGATTTTATGGGCGGACGTAGCCAAGTGGCTCAAGGCAGTGGATTGTGAATCCACCACGCGCGGGTTCAATCCCCGTCGTTCGCCCGGGCCATAATCTTTTATTTGGTTGTTTGCGATTTTTCGATCGTTGACGCAAGTTCGATGAAGTGCGAAGGTTTTTATTTTATTTTATGTCTTTTCATCCATCACAAAGATCATTCTACCTTTTCCAGAAAACCAAAAACTAGTCAAAAAACCTTTCGAAAAAATCCAATGGTTTATTATATGGAATTGAGAGGGATCTATCCATATTTCACGTAATAAAATATAGAATTGTAAAAGAGGGCAAAAACCAATGATACAAGAACAAAAAAGCAGACTCTGGATCTCGGAAGAAAGGACCTCGGGAAAATGTCCAAGAGAGTCCGGAATTAAACAACCCATATCAAGCCTCTTGACCTGGTGGTTAAACTTTTTCAAACAAATACAAAGCTCTTCATTCGATCCATGGACTGAATTGATTTTGGTGAGGTTTTTTACTCAAATTTTGTCCCATCGAGAACGTCTTATTAAGTTCTTTGACTTTCGGATTCTCAGTACGTTACTTTTACGGGATCTACGTAGTTGTAGTTCCAAAAGCAAAGTTGTAGTATTACTTACATTACCAGTCCTTATATATAACCTAAAAAAGAAAAGTCTGATTGAAAGAAACAAATACTATTCGATCAATCTATTTGATCCTATATATAACTCCATGGAAATTCGAAATGAAACATCATCGGAAGCCAATTTCACTAGAAATTTGTGGATCTTTTCGCATCTTTTTTTGTTTTTTCCAAAATCTAGCCAATTGGAAAAATTTTCAAATGGGTATGACGCGTGTCCAGGAAATTTTCCAATGTCTTGGCCGAAAGAAGTATTGAAAGAAACCAAAAGGTCGTCTATAAAAGAGAATTCATTTTCAAAAGAAACAAAAAAATTCATTGAGAATTGGACAAAAACAATTCGTTATTCTGTTTTTGACATATTGTCAATAGATGAATATATGGTTTCTCGTACCACTAAAGAGCCCGTGGAAAATTTCCAATGTTGGAAAAGACAACAAAATGTTTTTCAATATTTGAGAAGATTAGAAAGGAAAAGGAGAGCGGATTTCTGGAATATCAAAACGAAATTTCCAAATCCGAAATTGGCTATTTCATCAGATCCTGGATGTACTACGATTAGACAAAATCAGAGGGATATAAACCAATTCCTTTGTAGTCGAGTTAGAAACAGTTCGTCTTGGAATCTCTTTTTTTCTTCATTCTGCAAAGAGCGCCTATTCCATTTTTGTCGATTGAAACCAATCGTCCTAAAAAGAACAGATCGATTCACTCTATTACTGACTAATCCTAATCAGGTTTCTGCTAATAATACATTTGCCTTCGCTCAGAGTCTATTCTATGAACTTCACAAGAACAGATTAGGGAATCAGATTTTCGACCACAGAAAAAAATGGAAGAATCCATGGTTCAATATGACTGAGAAAGAGAATGATTCTTTCGATCGAATAATCAACCAAACCGTATCGATTTTCCCCGTAGGGGAAAATACATTCCATTTAATGAACACGCGCACTCAGGCTTGGGTATTTCCAATAGATGACATTCTTTCAAATTGGAATAATGGAATGAAAAATACAATGAACCAGCATTCATTAAATTGGAGAAAAGGTCAGAAAGAATGGTTAGATTGTTTGATTCTTAGAACTTCGAAATATATCAATCAGAAATTGCATGTATACAAATGGTCCGATCAATTCGAATACTTACAAAAGTATTCGAACCATCTTGTTTGTTTCGATCCAAAGGAATTATGTATTAAAGAAATATTTCTTAAGATTGCTTTGATTCTGTTTTACGCTCCGGAAGAGACGGAAATGAAGAACTTATGGAACAACATCGATATTTCCATAGACATTTCTCCTTATATTGATAAACTCATTTCGGATTTGATTATTTTCCTTTCTCAGTGCGGCCCTGAGGACAAAGTAGTCTATCCGTGGTGGTTTAGAGAATTTCTTGTTCGAATCGTTAAACCCAAAATCCAGTGGTTGGATAACCAGACAAAAGTCTCAAAGATCGATGAAGGAACAATAGCAAAAATTGCTTGGAATGAGCCATGGATTATGGACATTTTTGATAATGAAAGCAATTCGTTGTATAACACGGATTTTTCGACGATATATCGAGACAATTGGGTGAATCCTGTAAAACTATCGAATCAAAGTTCATTGAGAGCTGCTTTTGACAAAGCAAATACACTTCAAATTTTGGATTATTTACGTCATCCTCGGTCCAATTATAAGAAAAGATTACCTTCTTATATAGAAGAAAGAATTCAAAAGAATCTTACATATGTACAATTATTCCATTTCCATCTTTTGCCCATCTGCAACAATATGTTTTCTTTGTCGCTTGATGAAATAATACCTGTTCAATCGGAGAAAGAGGCTGTTTCACTCATAGAGTCCCAAGTATCCGACATATTTTTACCTAAGTATTTACAACGAAGTAGTGACAAAACATATGTATTAATCTATGAATTGTACGAGTTATTAACTCGATGGAATCCTTTTGTTCATGACAACAGAGCCTCGATCGAAGAGATTTGTACAACGCCTTTACCAAGATTCCAAGTAGTCAATTTGGAAAATTTCCATAGATCTTATTTTGATTTTGAAGAAAAAAATCTTGATCAGTCTCCGAAAAATTTCAGTTCAAACACGAGTTTGATTCAAACTCAATCCTATAAAGATGATTTCCTATCGGAAATCTTTCCGAATAAGAACCAGGAAATATTTCATCAGATTCCAGACATGTTTACCAAGTCTAGTTCAACAGAGAGTTTCCAAAACATAGCGGAAAACAAAGCTCTAGATAAGCTTTGTTTTTCATGGAAAGAGAAACGAAAGATTTTCTCATGCCGTTCACCACATTGTTTTCATGAACTCGTTAATAAACAAGAGATATATAAGATTGATACTCATTTTTCCAAATGGAATTTGCTTCAAATGTATATGCCATGGTTTTTTACTTCTATATGGTGGAAATACTTTGGGGATACACTTTTTGATACTTTTCCGTATATATTGCTATATAGCTGTGACCAAATAGTATCTATTTGGCAAGATATTAGGCATAGATCGAAGAATATCTTGCGGGCACTTTCTCATGAAGTATGGTTCATTCTACAATCCAAAATACAACGGAATTGGAGAAGGATTCGACTTCATCCGCCTCTGAATGAGTTGGTTCCTTGGTTAGTTTCTCACGGGGAGCTCGTGATCGAAGAACTCATCAAGAAAAAGTCGATATGGAAACTCTTGCGATTAGCAAGGAAGGACGGGGAGTCTTGGATCATTCTCTTGTGGTTCGTCCTTGTGTTTTTCTTTTTTCCGTATTTTTTCGTTGTTTTCTTCAACTGGATTTCTTTACTGATACAGTTGAATTTTCTCGAGTTCGGACTACATTCGGATCCAGCTTTGCTACGACAATGGTGGATGGAAATAAAAAGATATAGCGAGTACCCGAAGGATTCTTTGGAAAAACCGGATTGGGTAGAACCAATCGATTCGGTAATACTGGATTTAGTCAAACCAATCTTCGAAAGAAGTACTTGTGTTGTTCCTTATTTGGCTGCTATTGATACTTCTAATAGCTTTGAGTACCCGGAGGAAATAAGGGATTGGACAAAACAAATCTTCGGTTCTACTAGTGATGATGATTCTGTTTTTTCTAAATCTAATAATTATGATTTTTCTCATTTTACTATTTTGGCTAAGAAGGATGAACCAATTTGGACGCAGTTGGATGCACATAAATATGAAGAGGGGTTTACTTTTTGGTTCGCCTTTAGAATTCTAAATCAAATTGTTTGCTTTTTGTCAAACCTCCGGGAATGGTATTGGTTGATGAGGCTTAGAATGACTTATTTTTTCATACTAATAAGTCACAAGAAGAATCCGCGTGCATTCGATCGATCCGTGACAATATTCGACTTCGTAATCGCAAAGCCCAGTGGTGGAAACTCGAAAATTCCATCTTTTTTTTCATCAAGATTATCATCAGATGATTATAATAATAATAAAAAAGAGAAGAAGAAAGATACAATTGATCTACTTCTGCTTCTAAGAACAGAAAAAGAACTCTCTCAAAATTCTCAATTTGAATCGAATTTTACCTACAGGCATTCTATCTTCGAAGGTTATCAAACCACGGAAGAGCCGGGGTTTATGTACTTACGATATTTATCTGACATTTCGCAAAAAAATATAATGAATTACAGGTTTGATCGTTTAGCAGAAAAATGGGTCTTCTTCGCTTTTTATCAGAAGATTGCCAAATCTAACCAAAACCTATTTTCTAAAGCTAGAAAAACTCCTCCTTTATTATTAGGACCATCCCTTTCCAAGGGGATTTTACTGATAGGTCCTGAGGAAACTGGTCGATCCTATTTGGTCCAAAGTCTAGCAGCAGACTTTTATATTCCTTTAATAAAAATCAATCTGGAATGGTTCTTTGGGAAAACTTTCTCTCAATTCCATCGGACTTTGACAATGGCAGAAATAATGTCTCCTTGCATAATATGGATCCCAAACATTCATGTATTGGAACGGAATACTCGCACTTCTATCATCAAGATGGATATCATCATCAAGAAGAAGGCGTTGCTTCATCGCTTATTGGACCATATGGATAGCTGTGATGAGAACAGTTTTACTAGTAGAAGAAATATTGTTTTTATTGCTTCGACGCATATTCCTAGAAAAGTCGATCCAAATCTAATGACTCCAAATCGATTGGGTCAATTCATCAATATTCGGATGCTTCTTGTATCCCAACGAGAAAAAGAATTTTCTATTCTTTTACGTAGGAAAAGATTTTTTTTGAACAAAGAATTGTTCTACCTCGATGATTTTGGATCTAGAACCATAGGTTATAAGGCACGAGACCTGGCAGGACTTGTCAATGAAACCGTAGCAATTAGTTGTTTGCGAAAAAAATACGTTATAGACACGAATACAATTCGATTGTCTCTTTATAGGCAAACTTGGGGTTTACGATCTATAAATCAGGGTGTTGTATCCGTTCTAAAACATCATGAAAGACTTCCCTATAAGATAGGAAAGGCTATTCTACAAACTACACTTAGAACGAAATTTTCTCCTGTACCTATGGCAAAAGATTTTTGGAAAAAAAATTTTTATTATTTGTCTAAATGGTATTTAGAACCTTCGATTGCCGAAACAACTATCAAGGAATTCACTATACTCCCTCCTATTTTGGGTTGCTTGGCCGGATCAGCTGCTCGGGATTCTTGGTTGCTGATATCGGAACCAAATCAAGAGAATTGGACTCCTCTCGATAGACTCGTTGAACATGATTTCCATCTAGCTTCTAGTCTTTTAGAAAGTCTTCTGGTGGAGTTTCCGTGGTTAGGAATATATCGAGGTAAGTCTGATAAGAATCAAATCCCACCATTCGATCCTCTGCGCAAAACGAAAAATCATCAGTATACGATGCGAACAGGGTTTTCGTCTCTAGTTCATGAAATAGGTCTAGATGCTCAACTCCAAAAGGATGAAGAATTCGATGAATCATTGGTTTCGTCTCCTAGGATCTGGCGTCTTAGTTTTCTTCGCAGTAATCGATTTGATCGGATAAAAACATTCAATGAATTGGGATTGCCGGAGCAAGTCAGATTGTTTCAAGAAAGGCGGATTTTCGTTCAAAAGTTTGAAAATCATCTTCGTATGCTCCAGTATAAGTCTAAGAAGTTCAACTTAGAAAAAAGGGGGGTTACAACGGAGTATAGGAAGTATCGGGAAGAGATCAAAAAACTACGGTTGGATTTGGAAAATCTATCATTTCAAGAGTTTTTGGAACCGTTCAGAAGTCAATCTGGATATCCAATGCAATATCCATTGCAATATCAATCAATGCAATGTCAATCTTCTAATAAACCAGTGCTTTTTCGTGGAAGACGGTTTGTTTGGGACTCCTTTCTAATCCAAGAGGATCCGGACGTTTTGTTTTCAGACGAAGAAGTGTTTTCCAATGAAGAACTGATGCAAAGGCTTTATACCAGTGGAGCTTATGCCTGTTTAATAAGAATAGATCAAACCAAAAAACCACCACTTTTCCATTCAAAAAGGCTTTTTCGTAGATTTACTGTGATGACCAACCGGAACCTTTCTATTCCTTGTTTAGAAGAATTAGAAGAAAAAACAAAAAGAAAAAGAAAAAAGAAGAAACGAGATGTTCTCGTTTCTCAACAGAAGGAACCCCATATCGAGGCTTTGCAACGCATTCAAGGAAAGGGTATGAAATCGCAAATTCTACACGTACACATGGACAGTCCTTTAGCTCTGTATCACCGCTGGTTGATTGAAAATCCGCGGGGCCAAAGTGACCGCTGGGACTTGGTAATTGATCGCCAAAGATCTCTTGAAACCAATCGTTCAGTACCCAATGAACTTTTTCTTTCTAATATTCTCTCAGAGAATTATCAATATTTATTAAATCTGTTCCTTTCTAACAGAATGTTATTGAATCAAATGACAAAGACATTGTTGAAAACGAAATGGCTTTTTGCGAATGAAATGAAACACTTCATTTCTACAACAGGATTCCACATCTCTTCTTTCGAAAAATCGGATAGATCTGGAATTGAAAGAATTAAAGAAAGATGAAAGAGATCTCGATAAATACATAAATACACATATGAAATGGTTGTTGGTATCTGCTCTGAGAACAAATTATTGTAATAACGGAATGACTAGGTTGGTTTTCTACATATTTCATGTTGACCATAATGAGCTTTGGGATTGCCCCAATTCGGTACACGATTCTCTAAGATAAAACCTTGGAAAAAGTCGGGTCAGATCGTATCGTCGGAATCCTTTTTGTAAAAAAGGCTCTGCCTTGTTGACCATTCTTTGGCTCATTCCATAAGCAAATCATGTATGCCTTGAAGAGGACTCGAACCTCCACGCGCTTAGCACGAGATTTTGAGTCTCGCGTGTCTACCATTTCACCATCAAGGCTTGAAGAAGATTAAGTTTTCATCTTGTATTACAAATTTCTTCAAATCTCCAAAAGATTTTATAAATGAGATCGAGAAGCTTTTTCTAATCTAATCAGGCAGGATAGGTAGATCTAACTAAGACTAAGATCTTAGTTAGATCTACCCTTTTTATGGATTAAAAATCCGCAAAAGCTCTATTGGCCTCTGCCATTTTATGAGTCTCTTCCTTTTTGCGGATAGCTGTGCCTTTCCCTTTAGTAGCATCTATCAATTCAGAACTGAATTTGGACTCCATATTTGGACCCAGCCGTTTGCGAGATGCCTCTAATAACCAACGAATAGCAAGTACTTTTCCTTGTTTAGGTTTTATTTCAAGGGGAACTTGATAAGTCGATCCACCTTTACGTCTTGGTTTTACTATTAGACGAGGAGTTACTTCCTTTATTGCTTGTCGTAGAACCAATAGTGGATTTTTTTCTGTCTTTTGTTGAATCTGTTTCATGGCTCGATAAAGAATTCGATAAGCCAATGATTTTTTTCCATGTTTCAGGATACGATTAAGTACCATGTTAACTAATCGATTCTGATAAATTGGATCGAAATTTTCCGTTCTTTTTGTTTTTTTTGCACTAATTCGTCGTGACATGAGTTTGAAAAGGGGTTCTAAATTCTATTTCATAAAGGCTAAAAAGGAATCACTTTTTTTTCGGCTTTTTGACTCCATATTGTAGGGTGGACCCCTGGTATGAAAGATCTCCCTCCAAACCGTACATACAACTTTCGCCGAATACGGCTTTCTACATGATTCTATCTGCATAGATGAGATCTATTATGCATATAATGATGTTTACTCACTCTTCATTGAGTATCCGTTTCCTTTCTTTTGCTATGACCGGAAATCTTGTATTTTCCATATCTATACAATCAAGTCCTTAGGTTTATAGTGTAGAAAAAACTGTTTCAAATTCCAAATCATTGCTAATTGATTCAAACCTGTTCTAAAAGGTCAAGGTATTTTTTGACAAAAAGTCGGGGAAAACTTAGAAAATAATTTCACTATTGAACCTTAGACTTTGTTTTATGGTAGCCTGCTCTAGTCCCCTTACACAACGTTTGTTATGAAGTTAGCCATATACTTCCCATGTTTATAGCCATTCACATGGTATCATAAATACAAGTCTTAGATAAGAATATACAACGCACTAGAACGCCCTTGTTGACGATCTTTGACCGCGACAGCATCTAGGGTTCCTCGAACTATGTGATATCTTACACCGGGTAAATCTTTCACTCTTCCTCCTCTTACTAATACTACAGAATGTTCTTGTAAATTATGGCCAATACCAGGTATATAAGCAGTAATTTCAAATCCGGAGGTTAATCGTACTCTGGCAACTTTACGTAAGGCAGAGTTTGGTTTTTTGGGGTTAATATTGGAAAAGTTGACAAGTTCTGTTTACTGTCACTCTACAAAACCGTACATGAGATTTGCACCTCATACGGCTTCTCGGTCGATTCTTTGGAAGTAGGATAATTTGGATTTCATGATTCGAGAATCTTTCTATTCTCTTCATTCTATTTTCTCTCTCCAAAAAGTACCGCACGTTTTTGCGTTCTACATCTCTCGATATAGAACGATGAATCAGATTTCTTTTTCTCAATCTTATTGAGATACAGTATTTCCAGAAATAGAGAACTAGGAATTATTACATACTAAAATTTAGTTCTCGATAC